GTGGTGTTCAGGCTGGGTTAGGGGTTTCATTTGTATCTATTCTTATGGTTAAAGATGAATTATATTCTAAACGTCTAAATTCAGTAATAATTAATGATAAGAATATTAGTAAACGTTTAACATTACTTGTTAACTTAAAAATCAATGAATCTCAATTATCGGGGAAATTTTATAAATATTGTTTTGCTATATTAAAAACGCGTCTATATGTTAAGTTTCTTAATTTAGATTATTAGGTAAGTAGTTTTTGGATCTCTTAATTTTTAAGAGGTCCAAAAACTACTTACCTAATAATCTAAATTAAGAAGAATTAAATACGCAAAACTAATGCCTCCAAAAGAACCAATAAAAAATCCAGAAGTGAATTGGTTCCAATTTTTACCATTCAATAAATCATTTTTATTAATAACCTCAGATTCTTGAAAAGTTACTTTTCCATACATAGCTAAACAAACAGTTAGTATTGTTACTAAAGCTACAGAAGATAGAAATCCAATTAGAAGCGAAATTTCAGATGCTCTTAATGGTCCTAATTTTTCAAAAGGTCCTAGTAATAAATAACCATGTGCCATCCCAATTTCTAACCCTCGTAAAAGAGGAGATAGTCCTTTTCTATAAGCTGGTAAACTACCTAAATAAGCTTTTGTTGCTGCTGATGAAGTGACTGGTGTTGATAAGTGCCCAACCGAAGGGTCATCGTTGTAAGGTTTAATAAAACTTGTCATAAGTATTTTGTAAAACTTTATTATATAAAAATATTTATATCTTTTTAAAAGAGAATAATTTAGGATTCCAGTGAATGAGAAATTTTATTTTTTGAACCAGTTGAGCCAATTAAATTAGTGTATTTTTTGGTTTTAGATATATAATAGTATATTATATCATTTTTTATAATTTTTAGCCAAGGAAAAAAAATGAGTCTTCTTATCGATTACGTTTTATTGTTAGGTATCGCCTTTGTGCTTGCATCTGGTTTGTTTTTAGGCCTTAAAGGAATTAAATTAATTTAATTCCTTTTAGTTTTGTTAATATTTAAATTAAATTTAGAATTTTAGTCTAAACATTTATAAATTCTATACTGTTAAGAAAAGAAAGAAAGAATTATGAGTACTGAGAAAATTAATAACTTATTAAAACGTGATATTGTCGTTGGTTCTAGACGTTTTAGCAATTATTTTTGGACATTTATTTTATTTTTTGGGGGATTAGGCTTTTTACTTACAGGTATTTCAAGTTATTTTCAAAAAAATTTATTATTTTTTATTAACTCAACAGAATTATCCTTTTTACCTCAAGGGCTGGTTATGACATTCTATGGAGTTGTTGCTATAAGTTTAAGTATATACATTGGGCTTACAGTTTTTTGGGATGTCGGTAGTGGGTATAATGAATTTGATAAGCAAAATGAATTGATTAGAATAGTAAGACGTGGATTCCCAGGAAAAAATCGTCAGATATTATTAGTATATGCATTCAAAAATATTAAAAGTATTAAATTAAATATACAAGATGGTATTAATCCTAAACGTGTTATTTATTTATGTACAAAGGATCAACGAGAAATTCCACTAACACCTGTGGAACAACCAAGGTCTTTAGAGATTTTGGAAAATGAAGCATCTGAATTAGCAAGATTTTTAAATATTAATCTAGAAGGACTTTAATTTATTAAAATTAGTCTAGATAATATTTATTTTTAAACTACTTATTTATTTATTTATCTTTTAGTTAGAATAAAACTAATAAACATAAATAAATTATATTATAGTAGGTTATAAGTGCGAGCATAGTTTAGTGGTAAAACCATAGCCTTCCAAGCTATTGATGCGAGTTCGATTCTCGCTGCTCGCTAATAAGAAAAATTTCCACTTAAAAACTTTTTAACCTAATTATACTTTACGAAAAAAATAAGATTTTAATAGGAATGAGAAATAACTTTGTTATACTTATAAACAAGAAAGGTATAATATATTTTTATAAAATGGAGAAAGTTTTAAAATGTCTGGTGGTTCAACAGGGGAACGTCCTTTTTCTGATATCATAACAAGTGTACGCTATTGGATTATTCATAGTATTACAATTCCTTCTTTATTTATTTCTGGTTGGTTATTTATAAGTACTGGTTTAGCCTATGATGTTTTTGGAACTCCTAGACCTAATGAATACTTTACACAGGACAGACAACAAGTTCCGTTAGTAAATGATAGATTTAGTGCTAAGCAAGAATTAGAAGACTTAACAAGAGGATTATAAAAAAATATATAAAATTTAGGAGAAATACGTGACTAGAAATACAAATCAACCTGTAGCTTACCCTATTTTTACTTTTCGTTGGCTTGCTATACATGGTTTAGCTGTCCCAACGATATTCTTTATAGGTGCAATTACATCAATGCAATTTATCCAACGATAGGAGTTTATTCAATGACAGGTCCAAATCCTAATAAGCAAGAAGTTGAAATAAGTCGTACGTCTTTATACTGGGGTTTATTATTATTTTTCATATTAGCAGTACTTTTCTCTAGTTATTTCTTTAACTAAAGAATTTTGTAATTACTAGGTAGAATTTTTATAAGTTTATAAGGTTAAGAAAAGATATAGGAGCAAGAGAATATTATGGCAGGAACAGGAAGAATACCACTTTGGTTAGTCGCATTAGTTGGTGGCCTAGGAGTTATAGTCGTTGTCGGTACTTTTATTTTTGGTTCTTATTCTGGGTTAGGGTCTTCACTTTAACAATCAATTACTACGAGCCTATTATTTATCTACATTGAAAAAGACACTATTGAATAACTTTCGAAATTTCCAAGGTTCTCTAGAGAACCTTGGAAATTTCGAAAGTTATTCAATAGTGTCTTTTTCAATGTAGATAAATAATAGGCCCATAGCAACGGCAGGAAAAACTAGCCCAACTAAAGGGACTAAAATTGAAGGTAAATAATTAATTAACATAATATATTTTATTAATAAATTTTGTAGTAAACGATACTAACACATAGATTTAAGACTAAATTTAAACTATACAAATGCATTCAACAAAGAGTGAAAATTTTTATAATCGTCTAAAAGAAATGCATAACTTTGCAGAAATCTACGCTAAACAAACTAATACCTTTTTTTGCTTAGACCCTTCAATAACTTCTGTAATTATTACAGGGTTAGCTACTTATAAAGATAATTATGGAGTTCCGTTATGTCCTTGTAGAAATTTTCGTAGTGAAAAAGCTGAAATTGAACTAAATTATTGGGTTTGCCCTTGTGTTTCAATGCGTGAACGGAAAGAATGTCATTGCAAATTATTTGTACAACCTAATGATTCAAGCGCCTCAGAAACTCAAAAAATTAGCCTAGATACTATTTATAAAAATTTATAAATCAGCTTTTTTTGCTATAAAAATAATAAGTGGGCCTGATACAATAATTAGTGTTGCAGTAATTACTTGACCAATAACTTGCCAATTCATATGATTGTTCTCCTGAATAATTATCTAGGTATTTTTGCATACATAAAAATGGAAGTACTTATTAATAATACTTATTTAAATCCACAAGACTAAAAAATCATTTATTAATACTTTTATTATAATTCAAACTAAGAAATAAAATAAAAAATAAGATATTTATTTTTATTTTTTCACAAAAGTACCTTAATTATTTATCAACATTTTAAGTCAAGTATTGAAAACCAAGTTTAATAAGTTATTGACAAATAGAAATTTTTTCTTAAAAAATTCTCTGTTTAAAATCTTTAATCATATTAACTAATAAATTTATAAACAATCAATAAATATTTTTACTAAGGAGTAAAGAGTATATGGAAACAGTAAAAAGCTTAGAAAATTTATCTTTAGAAAAAAATTTAAACTTAAAGCAAGTTTATTTAGATACACAAATAAAAACGATAATTGATATATTAGAAGAAGAATTAGTTGGTTTAATACCTGTTAAAACAAGAATTCAAGAAATTTCAGCATTATTGGTTATAGATAAATTAAGAGAAAATCTAGGGTTCACAACTGGGAATCCAGGTTTACATATGTCTTTTACTGGTAGTCCCGGTACAGGTAAAACTACTGTTGCGACACGTATGGCTGATATTCTTTTTAAGTTAGGGCATTCAAAAAAAGGACATTTATTAACTGTAACTAGAGATGACTTAGTTGGTCAGTATATTGGGCATACTGCTCCAAAAACTAAAGAGGTACTAAAAAAAGCAATGGGTGGTCTTTTATTTATTGATGAAGCTTATTATTTATATAAGCCAGATAATGAAAGAGATTATGGGAGTGAAGCAATTGAAATTCTTTTACAAGTTATGGAAAACCAACGTGATGATTTAGTAATTATTTTTGCAGGTTATAAAGAACGTATGGAGCAATTCTATAGTTCTAACCCAGGTTTATCTTCTAGAATAGCAAACCATGTAGATTTCCCAGATTACTCTCCAGATGAATTACTTATTATAGCTAAGATGATGCTAGAAGAACAACAATATCAGTTTTCTCCTGAAGCTGAACCAGCATTTTTAAATTATATTTTAAAACGCCGTGAACAGCCATTATTTGCAAATGCTCGAAGTATAAGAAATTCTTTAGACAGAGCTCGAATGAGACAAGCAAACCGTAATTTTGATAGTGGTGGGCGTGTACTTACTAAAGCAGACCTAGTTACAATAACAGACGCGGATATTACAGCTAGTAGTGTATTTAGTTTATAAAATAAAATAAATAAAGTAATAAGATTAAGTAATTTTCGCATTTTGTGAATTTACTTAATCGCATTAACAATATATTCTAATAATTTGTTTTATAAATTATAAAACGAATCCAATACATATAATTTTTTATAGAGAAAATTATTTATATGTCTTAACTTTACTAAAAAATATAAAAGCTCTTAGATTAACAATAATAAAATAACAGTTAATTTAAGATTTCCTTCGATACTTTCCTCCAGCATCCATCTGTTTATCTTTTTAAAGTCCTATGCTATATACCCTATAATAAATTACCCACTACATATATTTTTTTATTATTTTAATTTTAATTTTAATTTTAAAACAAAATTGATTGGCTATAAAGTAATAGAAGCCTTATATACCTAGTTAAATATTAATAGAAGATAAGGGAAGATTGTGCTCTTTCTGTATACATCTATTAAATTGTATATAACTTCTAACTTATAAAAAGTATTTTTATTTCTTATTCTTTTTAGGTAAAATTTTTCAACTATTACGTAAGATTAGGATAGATAGTGTATACCCCTTTTAAATTAGAATTAGCTTTTTTGTTTTTAAAAAACACTTAGGAATATTAGAATACAAATACATTATGTTAAATTAAATAGAGTAATAAGAAGTATAGAACTTCTTATTACTCTAGCGATCTTTCGACCTATCTCTCTTATCTACCAAAAAAGGTAGTTAGAGATAAAATAATAATACAGAAATAAATCTGATTATTTTAATTGAATTAACCAACAACAGAAGGAGCAGAAATCGCAACAGGAAGAATTTCGTTAGATGCTAAATCTAATGGGAAATTATGAGCGTTACGTTCATGCATTACTTCCATACCTAAATCTGCACGGTTGATGATGTCAGCCCATGTGTTAATAACACGACCTTCACTATCTACAACAGACTGGTTAAAGTTAAAACCATTTAAGTTAAATGCCATAGTACTAACACCTAAAGCTGTTAACCAAATCCCAACTACAGGCCATGCTGCAAGGAAGAAATGTAAAGCTCTAGAGTTGTTGAAACTAGCGTACTGGAAGATTAAACGACCAAAGTAACCATGTGCAGCTACAATGTTGTAAGTTTCTTCTTCTTGTCCGAATTTGTAACCGTAGTTAACAGATTCAACTTCACTTGTTTCACGTATTAAACTTGAAGTTACTAAAGAACCATGCATAGCACTGAATAATGAACCACCGAAAACACCAGCAACACCAGCCATATGGAATGGGTGCATTAAAATGTTATGTTCAGCTTGGAAAACGATCATGAAGTTAAATGTACCAGAAATACCTAAAGGCATACCGTCAGAGAAACTACCTTGACCGATAGGGTAAATTAGGAATACCGCAGAAGCTGCTGCTACTGGAGCAGAGAATGCTACGAAAATCCAAGGACGCATACCTAAACGGTAGCTAAGTTCCCATTCACGACCCATCCAACAAGCAACACCAATTAAGAAATGGAATACGATTAATTGGTAAGGACCACCATTGTATAACCATTCTTCAACTGAAGCAGCTTCCCAAATTGGGTAGAAATGAATACCAATTGCGTTTGAACTAGGTATAACAGCACCACTGATGATGTTGTTACCGTATAATAAAGATCCGGCTACTGGCTCACGAATACCATCAATATCTACAGGAGGTGCTGCGATAAAAGCGATGATGTAACAAGAAGCTGCTGTTAATAATGTAGGAATCATTAAACAACCAAACCAACCAATGTATAAACGGTTTTCAGTACTAGTAATCCATGTAGCAAATGTTCCCCAATCTCTTTTTTCACTTTCGCGTCTTTCTAAAGTTGCAACCATAATAGTTTTTTTAAAATAAGTTTTAATTCTTCCCAGGTAACTTATATCTTTCAAAAATATTTATAATTTTTACCAAGATACAAGTTAATAATAACCTGTTACTAACTATTGTAGTTATTCTGTATATTAATAAATTTGTTAATGTGCATAGTATATAAATTTATGGGTTATAGTAGAATAACGTTGTATTTAATCTTTATTAAGGTTTAGTTTGTTTTTTATAAAACTAAAGCTAATTAATTGGTATTCTAGGTAACTTCAATTACTATTGCCTGCAATAAGTAAATACATTCCATATTGACAATTAAAATTTTATTGCGTTACAATAGAATGCAATCTATAATTGATTATTAGTAAACCTGAATTTTTTTACTAAGCATTAATTTTTTAATCTTTTAAATTACCAAAATAGAATTTCTTTATAAGAATTATTAGCTATGTCACATTCTGTAAATATTTATGATACTTGTATTGGTTGCACACAATGTGTTCGTGCTTGTCCTACCGACGTATTAGAGATGGTTCCTTGGGATGGTTGTAAAGCAGGACAAATTGCTTCAGCTCCTCGTACAGAAGATTGTGTTGGTTGTAAACGTTGTGAAACAGCTTGCCCAACAGATTTTTTAAGTGTTCGTGTTTATTTAGCCGCTGAAACAACGCGTAGTATGGGATTAGCATACTAACAACATAATAACCAAGTATAGTTTATATATAAACTATACTTGGTTATTATGTTATTATGTCACTAATAGTGGGTTGCTAACTCAATGGTAGAGTAATCGGCTTTTAACCGAAAAGTTCTGGGTTCAAGTCCCAGGTGACCCAATTAATATTAATAAGACGTTAAAGGTTAATTAAGAAAAATCATTTCACGATTTATTACTTCGTGAAACTTGTCTATTGTATAAAGCATAACTATATATTGTTGCTCTAATAAAGAGATATAGTCACTAATAATTATAATTAGACCCCAGATGGAGTATTCTCTGGTTTTTTATCAGTCACCATAGAAGTTTCTTTTGGCTGTCTATGTCTAGGTAATGAAATTTTATATTTTGGTTTTTCTTTTGGTTTTTCTTTATCTTCTGATTTAATTTCTTCTTCTTCTTTTTTAATAGTTTTTGAGATTGAAACTTTAACTTTATCAAAATCGACATCTACTAAAATATCTACAGGATCATCGTCATCATGATCTTTCTTATAACGTAAATATTCAAGAGAAACCTTGTCTTCAACCAATTTTACAAGAGCACGACGTAAAGGTCGAGCACCATAAGTAGGATTAAAACCTTCTTCAATTAATAACTCCATCATTCTAGGAGTTAAAGATAATGAAATTTCTTTCTCCTTTTTCACTCTTTCTATTAAATCTTTTACCATAATAACGGCAATTTGCTTAATATTATTTTTTGTTAATTGTTCAAAAACAATGATTTCATCAATACGGTTTAAAAATTCTGGTTTAAAGAATGCTTTAAGACTTTCTCCAACAGTATTACATAATTGAGCGTATTTTGTTTTTTTAGTATCCCCTGTTTCACCACCGAAACCAATTCCTTGTGAAGCTAACTCATTATTCTGGATTGCTTTAGACCCTAAATTTGAAGTCATTATTAATATTGTATTTTTAAAATCAATAACTCTTCCTTTAGAATCTGTTAAACGACCATCCTCAAGTATTTGAAGTAATAAATTAAATACATCTGGATGAGCCTTCTCAACTTCATCAAATAGTACAACAGTATATGGCTTACGTCTTACAGCTTCTGTTAGTTGTCCACCTTCATTATAACCAATATAACCTGGGGGTGACCCAATTAATTTAGCTACAGTGTGACGCTCCATAAATTCTGACATATCTAAACGAACCATAGAATCTTCTGCTCCAAAAAAGAATGACGCAAGAGTCTTTGTTAATTCAGTTTTTCCTACACCAGTAGGACCTGAAAAGAAGAAACTTGCAATTGGTCGTTTCATATTTCGCATCCCAACCCTAGCTCTTCGTACAGCTCGAGCTACAGCTGATACAGCTTCTTTTTGGCCAATTACTCTTTGGTGAAGAACATTTTCTAATTCTAGTAATCTAGTATTTTCATCCTTGGTAATTTTTGTCACTGGAACACCGGTCCATAACGCTACAATTGAAGCAATATCTTGGGCTCCAACTTTTAATCTCTCTAATACTCCTTTTGGTACAATTCTTTTTTGTGCTTTTATAATAGCACCCATTTGGGCACGCAAATTTAATTCATCATCTCTAATTTCAGTCGCTGTTTCAAATCTTTGTTCTCGAACAGCTAAATCTTTATTATCTAAAATAGTTCGCAATTCTTTGTCTAAAATATGTACAGCCTCAGGAAGACGATAATTTACTAAACGAACTCTTGCACTACCTTCATCAATTAAATCAATTGCTTTATCAGGTAAAAATCTATCAGCTATGTATTGAGCACCTAAATTAGCCGCAGCAGTTAAAGCTTCATTTGTTATTTCTAATCTATGGTGCTGCTCATAACGTAGTCTTAAACCTTTTAGAATAGTTATAGTTTCTTCTATGCTAGGCTCATTTACCCAAACCGGTTGGAAACGACGCTCTAAAGCTGGGTCCTTCTCAATATGTTGTCGATATTCATCAATTGTTGTAGCTCCTATACATTGTAATTCTCCACGTGCCAGTGCAGGTTTTAAAATATTCGCAGCATCTAATGCTCCTTCTGCTGCACCCGCACCAACTAATGTGTGGACTTCGTCGATCACAATAATTATATTTTTTTGTTCTTTTAGTTCTTGTACGATTCTTTTTAAACGTTCTTCAAATTCTCCACGATATTTTGTTCCTGCTAATAATAATGTAATGTCCAAAACAAATACTTTATGGTCATGCATTTCACTAGGAACTTCACGTTGAACAATTCTTTGTGCTAAGCCTTCGGCTACCGCTGTCTTACCAACCCCAGGCTCACCAATTAAAATTGGGTTATTTTTGCGACGTCTTGATAAAATTTGTATAACACGTTCAATTTCATTTTGTCTACCAACAACAGGGTCTAATTTTGCTCGTTCAGCTGCTTCTGTTAAATCTGTTGTATACTCTAATAAGTTTGGTGCAGTTAAAGAAGCTCTATCTAAGTCATCAAAAAGAAATAAATCCTTTGTCTGGTTTTGGTCCCCTGACCCAACATTAGCTAATACTTTTGAAGATCCAGATTCATGGTTTTTATCTAACTCATTAAGTACATAAGATTTAATTCGGGGTATATTTGCACCTAAATTTTGTAAAACTTTTGAGCATATACCATCTGTATCATTTAATAATGCTAAAAAAATATGCTCAGTGTTGATATAACTATGGTTTAACTCCTTAGATTGTTTTATAGACATCTCTAATACCTTTTTTGCCCTTGGGGTAAAGGGGATCTCTATTGCAACAAACCCTGTACCTTTACCTATAAGTCTTTCCACTTCTATTCTTACTTTTCTAATAGTAATTCCATATTCTCTGACAGCATTAGTGGTTACACCACAGCCTTCTCCTAATAAGCCTAAAAGTATTTGTTCCGTACCTACAAAATTATGTCCCAACCGTCTTGATTCTTCTTGTGACATCATAATTACTTGTAAAGCCCGCTCAGTAAACCTCTCAAACATAAATATACCTCCTAAATTGGTATTAATTAATAAAACTATAGGTTGCTTGAATATCTCTATAATTTTAATATTATTTAAAATAAAATTTTTTTATTTAAATAATATAATCCAATATTATTTAAATAAAAAAATTTTGCTTTAAACAATATCACCATAGCATTGTATAACGAAGAGTTAAAATTTTCAAGATAGGAGTCAACTAGAAAAAAGGCTATAAAACTAAGTATCAGAAAAAACTACCTTGATCTCGAAATGAAAAATATATTACTATATAATAGTAGTGATATATCTATATCACTATTATTAATAATTATCATTTAATAAAATACTTTTACTTAAATTAAACTATGGCAAAAAATAAAGGTGCTAGGATTATAATAACCCTAAGATGTACAAACTGTAAAAAGACACCAAACACTAATAATTCTAATGAAGGGGTAACAGCCAAAAAAAGCCAAAAAAAAATCGATTATACAACAACAAAAAATCGTAGAAACACTCCAGATAGACTTGAATTAAAAAAGTTTTGTCCTAACTGTAATTCACATACACAAAAAAAAGAAATAAAATAAGGAGGATAATATGCCAAATAATGATAATAAGGGAAATAAAGGAAAGCCGACAAAAACTAGACGTCAACCATTTAAACTTAAACCAAATGAGACAATTGATTATAAACAAGTTGATATTCTTTTATCATTTTCAACAGAGCATGGTAAAATTAAATCTCGCCGCTCAACAAATTTAACATTAAAACAACAAAGACAACTTTCAAAAGCTATTAAAAGAGCAAGATATTTACATTTATTACCTTTTGTTACATCAGTAGAAAATTAATGTTCGTAGAATATTAGCTTAAATGTTATAATATTTATAAACTATACTTTTTCTTTACTTTTTCAAGAAATAAGATATAAAAAATATAAAAGCAGAGAAAATATGAGTCGTTCACAAAGAAATGATAATTTCATCGATAAAACTTTTACAATTATGGCAGACATTATTTTAAAAGTTTTCCCAGCGAGTAAAGAAGAGAAACAGGCTTTTTTTTACTATAGAGATGGTATGTCAGCACAATCTGAAGGTGAATACGCTGAAGCATTAGAAAATTATTACGAAGCATTACAACTTGAAGAAGACCCTTATGACCGTAGTTTTATTTTATATAATATTGGTTTAATCTATTCTAGTAATGGGGAATATTTAAAAGCTTTGGAGTATTATCACCAAGCTTTAGAATTAAACCCAAATTTACCGCAGGCTTTAAATAATATTGCTGTTATATATCATTACCAAGGTGTTAAAGCTTCTGAAAAACAAAATATTGATGTCGCTAAATTACTTTTTAATAAAGCTGCTGAATATTGGAAACAAGCAATTAATCTTGCTCCAAATAATTATATAGAAGCACAAAATTGGTTACGAACAACAGGTCGACTTTCCGCTTAAAAAACTTTAAATATATATATATAGTTAGCTTTTCTTAATCGAAATTTATTGATCTTTTTTTTATTTGTACAATCTATTACTTCAAATTTTTTAGTCTAAAATAAGACTCATTTTACTTTTGTTCTTAAGCTTAAATAAAATTAATTAAAAAATTTTCAGGTTTCATTATTATTTAATAATGCAAATAATTAAAAAATGACTGAAAAAAAAATAACGAATGATAAAAATGTTAATACAGGTTATATAACACAAGTTATTGGACCAGTTATCGATGCAGTCTTTTCTTCAGGTATCTTACCAAAAATTTACAATGCTCTGGAAGTAGAGAGTAAAGAAGGAATTATTATTTGTGAAGTACAACAATTATTAGGGGATAACCGAGTTAGAGCTATTGCAATGAGTGCTACTGATGGTTTACAAAGAGGTGTTAGAGTTATTGATACTAAATCTCCAATCCTAGTTCCTGTAGGTAAACCAACTCTTGGCCGTATTTTTAATGTTTTAGGCCAAACTGTAGATAATTTAGGAGATGATACTGGTAACGAAACATTACCTATCCATAGACCTGCACCAGCGTTTACAGACCTTGAGACTAAACCAGCTATTTTTGAAACTGGTATTAAAGTAGTAGATTTATTAGCTCCTTATCGTAGAGGTGGTAAAATTGGGCTTTTTGGTGGTGCGGGAGTAGGTAAAACTGTTTTAATTATGGAACTAATTAATAATATTGCTAAAGCTCATGGTGGAGTTTCTGTTTTTGGTGGAGTAGGCGAAAGAACACGTGAAGGTAATGATTTATACATGGAGATGAAAGAATCCGGTGTAATAAACGAGGAAAATTTATTAGAATCTAAAGTAGCTTTAGTTTATGGTCAAATGAATGAGCCACCAGGTGCACGTATGCGTGTAGGGTTAACTGCTCTAACAATGGCTGAGTATTTCCGTGATATTAATAAACAGGACGTTTTATTATTTATTGATAATATTTTTAGATTTGTGCAAGCTGGTTCAGAAGTTTCTGCCTTATTAGGACGTATGCCTTCAGCTGTGGGTTACCAACCGACTCTAGGTACTGAAATGGGTGCTTTACAAGAACGTATTACATCAACTACTCAAGGTTCGATTACTTCAATTCAAGCTGTTTATGTACCTGCGGATGATTTAACTGATCCAGCACCAGCTACAACTTTCGCTCATTTAGATGCAACAACTGTATTATCTCGAGGGTTAGCCGCTAAAGGAATATACCCAGCTGTAGATCCTTTAGATTCAACTTCAACTATGCTACAACCTCTAATTGTTGGTGATGAGCATTATAAAACAGCTCAGTTAGTAAAAGAAACATTACAACGTTATAAAGAACTACAAGATATTATTGCAATTCTAGGAATTGATGAATTATCTGAAGAAGACCGTTTAGTTGTAGATCGTGCTAGAAAAATTGAACGTTTTTTATCACAACCATTCTTTGTTGCAGAAATATTTACTGGTTCTCCTGGTAAATATGTAGATTTAGAAAACACGATTAAAGGTTTCAATATGATTTTAGGTGGTGAATTAGACGATTTACCAGAACAAGCTTTTTATTTAGTTGGTGATATTAATGAAGCAATCTCTAAAGCAAAAACTTTTAATAATTAATTAGGGAATTTTCCAATGAGTTTAAATATTCGTGTAATTGCTCCAGATGGATTAATTTGGGATACTTCTGCTGATGAAGTAGTTCTACCTAGTCTTACAGGTCAATTAGGTATCCTTACAGGCCATGCTCCTTTAATTACTGCTCTTGAAATCGGAATTCTTAGAATTAAAGTTAATTCATCTTGGACACCCATTATTGTTCTTGGTGGTTTTGCTGTTATAAAAAATGATGAAGTTATAGTTCTAATTAGTGGGGTAGAAGAAATCATAAAACAAGATTATACTCAAGCAAAAGAGTTTTTAGCTACAGCTACAAAAAATTTAGATTTAGCAGAAACAACTAAAGAAAAAATTGATGCATCACAAGAGATGAAAATAGCATCGTCTAAGTTACAAGCTTTTAAATTTATAGAGTCTTAAAGCATTAATAAACATTTTTGTAGAAATTATGAGAGAAAATGTTAAAACATTAAAGTTTAAATTTTATTCCATGACGGATATTATTAATACTTCATCACGTTCAATTACAGAATTATATTTTAATGAGCATTTTGATGAACTAAGGCAACGGGTGTTTCATATTTTAAGTTTTTTATCTTTAATCACTTTTTTTACATTTTATAATGTGAAATTATTAGTTAAGATTTTAGAAAGTCCTGTCTCAAATATACAATTTTTTCAACTATCTCCAGGCGAATATTTTGTTTCGACCTTACTAATATCATTTTATGCGGGTGTATTATTTTCAACCCCATTATTATTAAGCCAAACACTTTTCTTTTTTAGACCTGCTTTAACTAAAAATGAAAAAAATATCATAGTCGGTTTATTGGTTAGTTCTATTGTTTTATTTGTTTTAGGGTTACTTTTTTCATACTTTCTTTTGATTCCTGCAGCTTTAAATTTTTTTATTTTTTATGGCGCAGAAGTTATCGAGCCTTTTTGGTCTTTTACTCAGTATTTTAATTTTGTCTCTACTTTATTTTTTAGCACCGGATTAGTATTTCAAGTACCAATTGTTCAAATTATCTTAAGTTTATCTAAGATAGTTGACCCAATAAAAATGTTAAATTATTGGCGACCAATGATACTTTTTTCTACAATATTGGGGGCTGTATTAACACCATCAGCAGATCCTATAACACAATTATTGTTATCAGGTGCTTTATTTTTGTTATACTTTTTAGGAAGCATAACATCAATTAACTTAGTAAAAAAAGAGGTTATATAAAGATAATAAGGAATTAATTCCTTATTATCTTTATATAACCTCTTTTTTTACTAGAATCCCTTTCTCTCAAGGATTATCAATTAAAAACTTTTTAATTTACCTAATTTCAATATGGAACTTTTGAAAAGACTAATGAAATTTATCATGATAAGCTTTATTTTTATCATTAGTAGTCTTACACTTTCTGTTAAGATGTCAGAAGCCTATCCAATTTATGCGCAACAAGCATATACAAACCCGCGTGCAGCAAATGGACGAATTGCATGTGCAAATTGTCATTTAGCAGAAAAACCTGTGCAAATAGAATCACCAAAAGCTATATTACCAAATAAAGTTTTTGAAGCAGCTGTAAAGATTCCTTATGCCAAAGATGCCAAACAAATTTTAGGTAATGGTCAATTAAGTGGATTAAACGTTGGTGCTGTTGTTATCTTACCTGAAGGCTTTAAATTAGCACCAAAAAACCTAATTTCAAAGGAAATTCAGGAAAAAAGTAAGGGAGTTTATATCTCTCCTTATAGTTCTACTCAAGATAATATCTTAGTAGTTGGTCCAATTGCAGGTGATACTCACCAAGAAATTATTTTCCCAGTTTTATCGCCTGACCCAGCAACTGATAAGAAAGTCAATTTCTTAAAATACCCAATTTATGTTGGGGCAAATAGAGGTCGAGGACAAATCTACCCTACTGGAGAAAAAAGTAATAATAATATGGTTACTTCCTCTTCTGAAGGTCAAATTGCAGAAATCCAGACTTTAGATAAAGGTGAAACTTCAATAACTATAATAGGTTCTACTGGTAAAGAGACTAAACAAACGATTCCAAAAGGATTATCATTAGTAGTTTCAAAAAAAGATACTATTAAATTAGATCAGCCTTTAACAAAAGATCCTAATGTTGGTGGATTTGGTCAGACGGATGTAGAAATTGTTTTACAAGATCCAAGTAGAGTAATTGGTTTCATAGTATTTGCTTTTTCTGTATTATTTACTCAAATCTTTTTCGTTATTAAGAAAAAACAATTTGAAAAAGTTCAAGCTGCAGAATTAAAATTTTAGTATTGCTTTTTTTCAATAAACTAAAGAAAAATAATTTTTCTTTAGTTTATTAAGTATTTATATTTATATATTATCAGAGCTCTTAACATTAGTTAAAAGAACTTTTTATTTCATAGCTATAGCTATAATCCTCTATTTTTTGTTTATCCTCACCCCGAAATTTTTGTTGATACTCATAAAATCGATCTCTTGGTTTTTTAGAAATTAGCGGTACGTTTATTTTTTTTAAACTTTTCGAAGATGGTATAAATAATATTTCACCATTCTTTGTCTCAGTATTATTCCAAAAACTTAAAAAATCACCTAACCCCATAGAGACAATTTTAACATTACTAGCGATGTCTAACAACACTGTATCACTCTCAGATAAATAAGCAGTTTCACTACGCTCATCTGGCTCAAGAAACTCATGGAGTTCTTCAGGGATACGTGGGAATAAAAAGCGTTGGTAATTTAATTCATATTCAGGTTTCAGTTGTGTACGCGATTTTATTAATCTATACTTCGTTAACCATAATTGAATTTTATCCATTCTGCTTTCTGGAAAAGTATATTTATTTTGTAACGTAAATGAGTCATCAAGATAATCGGTATTTGTTAAAGGATAATCCTTCTGATTACTAGAATTCTCAATAAACCTTATCGTTTTAAAAGGTTCAAGAAGTTCCTCAAGGACTGTTATTAATAAATCTTGTGCTTCTTCTAGATTAGAAAAAATCGGAATTATATTTTTGCTTAATAATTCGTCCGTATTTTTATAAACTAAGTCTTCTATTTCTGCTAACCTTAATTCTTTTTTTTCTTTATTCCAAATATCATCAAACTGAATAGTTTTGATATTATTCTCGAATATATCTTTAAAGGTTCTATTAAAGCTTCCTTCATTTCTGGGTGTTGTTAGGTAAGGTTCAACATTTGTAAATATTGTATTATCAAGAAATGCGTAATCGTATTCATATTCACTCAAAAAATAATAAAGCATTCTTTCTTTTCCTGAATCATCGACTATCGTTTCTGTAATTAACTTTGACTCATCTTCTTCCTGCTCTTCTATAGTTAAATCTGGTACCTCTAAATTACCATTTTTCCCATATTTTTTTGGTAAAATTAAAGCTTCTAAAGGTAACTCTGGTAAACTCCCATATGGAGCCTCAACCTCAAGTGCATGTTCTAAGATAAAGGGTCTATTACCTGGTCTGCCTTCTATGAACCCCTTCTTATTTAGGTCTGCATCAGTCCTCATTAAAAAAGTACCTGCTCTCGCCGAGATAGCTTTACCATAAGAAGAATTTGATAAATCATCAAAATTATTAATTGGCACGGCAACTAATAATTCTTTTTCTTCTACGTTTGTAGATTTAACAATAAAATAAACCTTAATTTTATTAAGTTTTTCCTTAGCATTAATATTTTGGTTAGGTTTTTTTTTTACACCAATCTTAGCTTCCTTAGAAATTTTATTTAAATTCCCTACTTTATCTTGTCCTTCACTTCCATCATTAATAGCCCAACGATCAATTTTTCCATTTTCTTCACTCCATAGATCATTTACATCAACTTTACTATCAAATAAACTTTTATCAATCTCATTAATTTCAGCTGATATGCGACTTGACACATTAAAATCACTAGGTACGTTCTTAGGCACGAAATTTAGGTTCGTCATATTTTCAACTCATTATTTTTGATTATAAATCACCCCTACTTAATATTTATCAAAAGATAGAAGAACAAACAATAATATATTATTCCCTAGGAAAACAAACTGTATTAATAACCATATATAGGGTTAATACAGTTTGTTTACTTTTTAAATAAAATAAAATAAATTATTTTATTTAAAAGACAGGAAATGTTAATGCATCAGGATAAAAACGATTAGCTTCAATAATAAAACCAGCAGTAAATGTCATCCATCCAACAAATAAAACAGGTGCAGTCGAAAGATATTTTAAGAAATTGTCCATGTTGTTTGATACCTCTTAATTTATAAAATAATATATAATGAAATCTCTATTTTACGAATGTTATTATCTTGGGGATACAGTAATTTCAGAATCAGGAACTAAAAAATTCCCAGTAGTGAATTCTTGCCAAGCTGACACTGGCCAAATAAATCCTGATGACATAATTTTTAATGCTAATGGTACATCAAGTATAATTTCTTTTTCCGTTGGGTTTGAAGTAGCACCAACTGTATTTAGATAACTACGACCAGCCCAACCTATCCAACCACTTATATATAAGAACATCATTCCTGGAATTACAAATTCCACAGCATGATCCCATCTCCCATCTGTTATAAGATGAGGTAAACCTTCTTTACCACATAATAACTCAGAATTCGAGTAACGAGTAAATCTTTGTTTAGTCCTAGTAATTTGTTGTTCTAAAGCTAATGCTGGTGGAGACCCAGGCTCATATTTTTTAATTCTTACTTCTAATTTTTTGACACTAGCATCGAATCTCTTATTAAAAGGCCCTGATTCACTACATTTAGTTAGACCTGCAACATCGGCAAATGCTGCTAAAGGTAGGCTGAGAGCTAAAAAAAATATTAATACTGATTTCTTAAAATTAAACATTAATCTGAAAAGTAATGAAAAACTATGAGTTTTAATAAAAAATAAATTTTTCATGCTATATATATTTTTTATATTATATATAACATGGAAATAATGATATAAGTATAGTATAGTATAGTATTTGTGTAAAATTCAAATTCGTTTATTAATCTTACAAAAATTTTGATTATCGGCGATCAGTATAACGCTGAGAACCTATTTTTTCAAGTTTTTGATTACGGCGAAGTGGTCTCGTTACTAACTCTAAAACTTCAATAGCGTTTGTAAAACCATGAATTTGAGCAAATGTAAATTCAACAGACCATTTTGTATTAATACCCCTTGCTTCTAATGGATTTGCATGTGCCATACCAGTGATAACTAAATCAGGTTTCATATCACGAATTCTATCTACTTGATTATAATTATCAGGTTTTTCAATAATAATAGGAATTGGGATATTTTTTTCCTTACAAGTTTTTTGCAATAATTGTAATTCAGCTCCTTGATATCTTTTATCCATATAAGGTATACCAATCTCAAATACTATCATGCCTGATCTTATTAAAAAACGTGCTAATGAAATCTCTAATAAGTTATCACCCATAAAGAAGACACTTTTACCGTCAATCAAACTGACATAATATTTTAATTTTTCCCATATTTCATCTTCTCTTTGCTGTAACCCTTTAGGTTCAATACCAAAAACTGTACAAATTTTTTCTAACCAAGCTCTTGTACCATCAGGCCCGATTGGGAATGGAGCACCAATTAATTTACATTTTCTTCTTCTCATTAATGTTGTTGCAGTTCTACTTAAATATGGATTTACTCCACAAACATAGTTGCCTTCATTAATAAGAGGTAATTCAGTATAACGTTTTGAGGGTAGCCAACCTGAAACCCGAATACCTTGTTTTTTTAATTCTAAAGTAAGTTGGTTTACAACTGGGTCAGGTATAGAACCAAACAAAATAAGAGGTACGTGTTCAACATAATCCTTATCAGGTGATATTACTTTTTCTAATTGAGTTTCTGACTGCTTTGCATTTGGTCGCTGTGCTAAAGCAGCTAATACAGTATCCTCTCCTTGTGTAAAAGCATAATCAAGACCATTTGCTCTTGCTACTACAATTGGTAAACTTATTTCTGCCTCTAGTTTTGGCGCAATACCTTCTAAATCCATTTTAATGATTTCTGTTGTACATGTACCAATCCAAAAGATTACGCTAGGGTTTCGGTCTCTTTTTACCTGTAAACATAAGCGTTTTAGCTCTTCATAGTCGCTTAATTGTGCTGATATATCACCTTCTTCTAGTTCAGCCATAGCGTAACGAGGTTCGGCAAAAATCATTACTCCCAAAGCGTTCTGCAAAAAGTATCCACAGGTCTTTGTACCAATAACTAAAAAGAAACTATCTTCAATTTTTTGGTATAACCAAGCAACACAACTAATTGGACAAAACGTATGATAATTTCCTGTCTCACATTCAAAATTTATCTTTTCTTTTAAATCGTTGTTATCTAGATGTTTTATTTGATTCATATAAATCCTTTTACTAAAAAATTAAAATTTATAAGTCTAATTATTTTAGACTAAATCGAAAATACTTCATTCAAATCATTTTCAATAGTATCAAATTCTAATGTATCTTCATCTTTTTCTTTAGGGTTTAAATAGAAGTCAGATAGTAAACTAAATAATTCACGATCTGCAGCTTCTTTTGGAACTACACCTTCAGGATTAGCAATAAGTTGATCTGCTATATTTAGGTAGTATTCACAAATATAATATAAAGAACTATCAGATTCAGTCATCTCAAATAAAGTTTTACCTTTTACTCTTGAAACCCTAATATCTTCAATAAGAGGTAATACTTCTAAAACTGGCATTGGTACTGCATCAATATATTTATCAATTAAATCTCGAGTAGCTGTTCTATTACCAATAAGCCCCGCAAGTCTTAATGCATGTGTTCTAGCTTTTTCTCTTACTGAAGCAGCGATTCGGTTTGCAGCAAATAATGCATCAAAACCATTATCTGTTACGATTAAACAATAGTCAGCATAATTTAATGGTGCAGCAAAACCACCACAAACAACATCTCCTAAAACATCAAATAAAATTACATCGTATTCATCAAAAGCATTTAATTCTTTTAAAAGTTTTACTGTTTCTCCAACAACGTAACCGCCACAACCAGCTCCAGCAGGTGGTCCTCCAGCTTCAACACAGTCAACTCCGCCGTAACCTTGGTATATAACGTCTTCTGGCCAGATATCTTCATAATGATAATCTTTTGCTTGTAATGTATCAATAATCGTTGGAATTAAAAAACCAGTTAATGTAAATGTACTATCATGCTTTGGATCACAACCAATTTGTAAAACACGTTTTCCTCGTCTAGAAAGAGCGACAGAAATGTTACAACTTGTCGTTGATTTACCGATACCACCTTTACCATAAACAGCTAGTTTCATATATGACTCCTGGTTTTTTATTATGTGTTAACTAAATTATTATTATTTTAAAAATAATTATTAATAATAGTCGCTCTTAAGAGATATTCATTAGTATAAATGATATAAGTATAGTATAATATAGTCTTTTAATAATTATTATATTATTAAAGATATATATTATATTATTATGTTATATTATTATATATTATAATCTAAATATTTAACATATATACATTTATATAATATAATACCATTTTAATTACTATATAAATATTTTGTTTTTTCTTTTTAGTTCATAATTTTAAACTTATTTACTTTAGATTTTTAGTCTTTAATTATATATTTAGTTACATAATTTTTTGATGTTTGGTTTTTTTGTAAATATATAAGCTATACTAATTACGTACATTAATGGCAATTTTAATTATATTATATAAATAGGGGGTAATAATGTTTTTCCAGGATTTTTGTAACGTTTGTAATGATAGTAATATCTTTAATAATATCCTGTTTGCTTGCTGTCTTGTCTCTACAATTTTTTATTGGTTTAGTTTAGGGTTTAAAAATATAAAAGTTTTTAATACTTTAGCAAAAATTACTTCAAGATTTGCAACCTTAAGTCTTTTTGTTTTTTTATTAAATCGTTGGATTCAATTTGGCTATTTTCCTTTAAGTAATTTATATGAATCTTTATTGTTTTTATCATGCATACTTTTATTTGTTTATCAAGCTTTAGAGTATAAAACTCAAAGTTCTTTATTTGGATGTATTATTGTCCCAATTGTGTTATTTATTACTGGTTTTGCTGCATTAACACTGCCCCTTGAGATGCAAAAAGCAAGTGCTTTAGTTCCAGCGCTACAATCAAATTGGTTAATGATGCACGTTAGCTTAATGATGCTAAGTTATGCTATATTAATTATTGGTTCATCATTCGCAATAGTTTATGTAGGTGCGTTTTTAGAACTTGAAGATTATATAAAAATGATACCAGTTAGAGCTGCTGAATATGAGAAACATATGATAAAAACTTTAAATCTAACTAAAAGCCAATTTTTATATCTAGGTCTAGATGTAATTTATAATGAGGAAGAAGATATTGTTATAAATAATCGTACAAAATTTTTATACCATATAGATAATTGGAGTTATAGAGCTATAAGTTTAGGGTTTCCTTTTTTGACTATTGGTATAATAGCAGGTGCTGTTTGGGCAAATGAAGCTTGGGGATCTTATTGGAGTTGGGACCCAAAAGAAACTTGGGCTTTGATCACTTGGTTAATCTTTGCAGCGTATTTACACCTTCGATTAATAGTAGGTTTAAATGGTAAAAAACCAGCTCTTTTAGCAAGTATCGGCTTCTTTGTTGTTTGGATTTGTTATCTTGGGGTTAATTTTTTAGGGCAAGGTTTACATAGCTATGGTTGGTTTACATAAAACTAGAATTACAGTTATGTTTAACTTAATATTATAGAACTTAACAATAAAAAATTTATTTATATTTTATTTTTCTATTGAAATTTAGTTACCTTAAAATAAATAATTCATTTATTCATTTTTACTATAAAACTTGTCTTTTTAAAATTAATTAAAAAAGAGTGTGGCTAAAAATTGAAAGTTCCTTTATCTAGAAGAAAACTTAAAAGAATAAGAAAGTTAGGAGTTAAGGTAAATAAAATATATTGTCTTACTATATACTATAGTATATCTAACTCTATTTTATTGAATATAATGGTTCGATAGTATTTTTACAAAAAGGCTAATAAAATATGGAAATCATATTACTAACAAAGTTACCAGAACTGTACTCAATGTATAGTCCAATTGTAGATATTTTACCAATTGTTCCAGTTCTTTTTTTATTACTTGCCTTCCTTTGGCAAGCTTCAGTTGGTTTTAGATAAACAACCTATAAATAGTGGTTTTGTAGAAATATATTAGTATCTAGAATATGGGGCTAATATCTTCTGGTTATTTAAACTTATTAAACGCAATATCCTTAATCACTTTAATAATTATTTATATATTTTTATATTATGATTGAACCTCTTCTTTTTGGTATGGTATTAGGTCTTATCCCAGTAACTTTAATTGGTTTATTCGTTGCTGCTTTTTTACAATACCGTCGCGGAAATAAACTTGGTCTATAAGAAAGAGAGATAATATAATTATTATCTCTCCTGTTTTAAATCATCAATTACCAACTAGCTTTTCTTACACCAGGCAGTAAACAATTATGTGCCATTTCTCTAACCATGTGTCGGCATAAACCAAAATCTCTATAAACCCCTCGGCTACGACCAGTTCTCCAACAACGGTTTCTTAATCTTATACGTGAGCTATTTCTTGGTAGCTTTTCTATTTTTTTATGAACTTCCATTTGATCAGAAAAAGTGTTTGCCTTTTTAAATTCTAAAAGAAGTGATTTTCGTTTTTCGCTATATTTTATAACTAATCTTTCTCGTTTTTTTTCTCTTTCAATCATTGATTGTTTAGCCATAGAAAATTCCTTAAATAATTTTTTATATTTTATTAAATTTGTATATTAAAGTAATTATTTATACTTTAATATACAAACCTAAATAATAGTATAATCTAAATTAACCAAATTTTCCAGTAGTTGAAGCTATAACAAAAGCAGCATAAGTTAAAATATAACCTACTGTAAAATGAACTAACCCAACTAATCTTGCTTGAACAATTGATAGAGCAACAGGTTTGTCACGCCAACGAACTAAGTTCGCAAGAGGTGTACGCTCATGAGCCCAAACTAATGTTTCTATAAGCTCTTGCCAGTATCCTCTCCATGAAATTAAGAACATAAATCCAGTAGCCCAAATTAAATGTCCAAATAAGAACATCCAGGCCCATACAGATAAACTATTCATACCATAAGGATTATAACCGTTTATTAATGGAGATGAATTTAACCATAAATAATCACGTAACCAACCCATAATATAGTTAGAAGACTCGTTAAACTGAGCTGCATTACCTTGCCAAATTGTAACATGTTTCCAATGCCAATAGAAAGTAACCCAACCAATTGTGTTTAACATCCAGAACATTGATAAATAAAAAGCATCCCAAGCTGAAATATCACAAGTACCACCACGACCTGGACCATCACAAGGGAAACTATAACCAAAATCTTTTTTATCTGGCATTAATTTAGAACCACGTGCATCTAAGGCACCTTTAACTAAGATTAATGTTGTAGTATGTAATCCTAAAGCAATAGCATGGTGTATTAAAAAATCACCAGGCCCAATAGTTAAAAATAAATCATTTTTATCATTATTAATTGCTTCTATCCAACCAGGTAACCAGATTTCACTTCCAGCAACACTAGCAGGACTTTCTTTTGAAGATAATAAAAGATCAAAACCATAAACTGCCTTTCCTGAAGCAGCTTGGATAAATTGTGCGAAAACAGGTTCCACTAGTATTTGTTTCTCAGGCTGACCAAAAGCAACTACAGTATCGTTATGAATATATAGTCCTAATGTATGGAAACCTAAAAATAAACTAACCCAACTTAAATGAGAAATAATTGCTTCTTTATGCTCAAGCATTCTAGCTAACACATTATCTTGGTTTGCTTCTGGATCATAATCTCTAACAAAGAAGATTGCCCCATGTGCAAATGCCCCTACCATTAAAAATCCAGCTATATACTGATGATGTGTGTAAAGAGCTGCTTGAGTTGTAAAATCTTTTGCCATAAAAGCATAAGGAGGTATTGCATACATATGTTGAGCAACTAGCGATGTAGTAACACCTAATGCTGCTAGAGCTAAACCAAGTTGCATATGTAAAGAGTTTGTTATTGTATCAAATAATCCTCGATGTCCTGCACCTAATCTCCCACCAGGTGGACGATGTGCATCCAGAATTTCTTTCATATTATGACCAATAGCAAAATTTGTTCTATACATATGCCCAGCAATTATAAATACAACTGCAATTGCAAGATGATGATGCGCTATATCAGTAAGCCAAAGAGATTGAGACTGTGGGTGGAAACCACCTAAGAATGTTAAAATAGCAGTACCCGCACCCGTATTTGTACCAAAAATATGTTCTACAGTATCAGGGTTTTGAGAATAAGCATTCCAATTACCATCAAAAAATGGAGTTAAACCATCTGGATGCGGTAAAGTTGTTAAAAAATTATCCCAACCAACATGGATACCACGAGATGCTGGGATAGCAACATGAACTAAATGTCCTGTCCATGCTAAAGAGCTTACTCCGAATAAACCTGTTAAATGGTGGTTTAAACGTGATTCATTAGTCTTAAACCAAGATAGGCTTGGACGGAATTTTGGTTGTAAATGCAACCAACCAGCAAATAATAATAAGCTAGATAAGGCTATTAAAAAAATAGACCCAACGTATAAATCATTATTTGTTCTCATTCCAATAGTATACCACCAATGGTAAACACCTGAATAAGATATATTTACTGGATAAAATGCACCACCCTTTGTAAAAGCTTTCATTGCAAGATCACCAAAATGTGGATCCCAAATTGTATGTGCAATTGGTTTTACTTTTAATGGGTTTAAAGACCATTGCTCAAAGTTACCTTGCCAAGCAACATGGAATAAATTACCAGATGTCCAAAGAAAAATAATTGCTAAATGACCGAAATGAGAAGCAAAGATTTTTTGATATAAATTTTCTTCTGTCATCCCATCATGTGTTTCAAAGTCATGGGCTGTTGCAATTCCAAACCAAATTCTTCTAGTTGTCGGATCTTGTGCTAAAGCTTGGCTAAATTTTGGAAATTTAGTTACCATAAATATTTTACCTCGTTAATTTTATCCTACAGAAATAATTCTTGCTAAGAAGAAAGACCATGTTGTCCCAATACCACCTAATAGATAATGCGCTAACCCTACAGCTCGACCTTGAGTAATACTTAATGCTCGAGGTTGAATTGCTGGTGCAACTTTAATTTTGTTATGAGCCCAAACAATTGATTCAATAAGCTCTTGCCAATAGCCACGACCACTAAATAAGAACATTAAACTAAATGCCCAAATGAAATGTGCCCCAAGGAAGATTAAACCATATGCAGATAAAGAAGATCCATATGATTGAATTACTTGTGATGCTTGTGCCCATAAAAAATCTCTTAACCATCCGTTAATAGTAATTGCGCTTTGGGCAAAATTACCACCACTGATATGAGAAACTGTTCCTGTTGGTGTTACTGATCCCCAAACATCAGATTGCATTTTCCAACTGAAATGGAATATAACTACTGAAATTGAGTTGTACATCCAGAATAAACCTAAAAATATATGATCCCAAGCTGAAACTTGGCAAGTACCACCTCTTCCTGGTCCATCACAAGGGAAACGGAAACCTAAATTAGCTTTATCAGGGATTAGTTTTGAACTACGAGCATATAAAACACCTTTTAATAAAATTAAAACAGTCACATGTATTGTGAAAGCATGAATATGGTGGACCATAAAATCAGCTGTACTTAATTTTATTGGCATTATAGCAATTTTTGATCCAATAGAAACAATATCACCACCAAACACGTAGCTTGCTGTTGTTAAAGCATTTGGCGCCGTACTACTTGGTGCTAATAAATGTAAATTTTGAATTGCTTGTGCAAAAATAGGTTTTAAAGGAATACCTGTATCTGAAAACATATCTGGCGCACGTCCTAATGCTCTCATTGTATCATTATGTATGTATAATCCAAAACTATGGAAGCCTAAGAAAATACAAACCCAATTTAAATGAGAAATAATAGAATCTCTGTGACGAACAACTCTATCTAACAAATTATTGTAGTTTTTAGCTGGGTTATAATCACGAACCATAAAAATAGCTCCATGTGCTGCACCACCTACAATACAAAATCCCCCAATCCACATATGATGTGTAAATAAAGAAAGTTGCGTAGCATAATCAGTAGCAATATAAGGATATGGAGGCATTGCATACATATGATGAGCAACTATAATGCTTAACGATCCCATCATCGCCAGATTGATTGCTAGTTGCGCATGCCATGAAGTTGTTAAAATTTCATAAAGACCTGTATGTCCAGCACCAGTAAAGGGACCTTTATGAGCTTCTAAAATTTCTTTCATGCTATGTCCAATTCCCCAATTTGTGCGATACATATGACCTGCAACGATAAATAATACCGCTAAAGCTAAATGGTGATGAGCAGTATCACTTAACCAAAGTCCACCTGTTACGGGGTTTAATCCACCTTTAAATGTTAAAAAATCAGAATATTCACCCCAATTTAATGAAAAGAAAGGGACTAAACCTTTTTTGAAACTTGGGTAAAGCTGCCCGATTAATTCCCTATTAATAATGAATTCATAAGGTAAAGGGATTTCTTGTGAAGCAACACCAGCATCTAATAATTTATTAATAGGTAATGCTATATGGATTTGGTGCCCAGACCAAGCTAAACAGCCTAAACCTAATAAACCAGATAAATGGTGATTTAACATTGACTCTGCATTTTGGAACCACTCTAGTTTTGGAGCAGCTTTGTGATAATGGAACCAGCCACCAAATAACATTAACCCAGACATAATTAATCCACCAATGGCAGTCCAGTATAATTCAATTTCACTTGTTATACCTTCAGCACGCCATAATTGGAAAAATCCTGATGTTATTTGAACACCTTGAAAATTACCACCAACGTCACCATTTAAGATTTCTTGACCAACAATCGGCCACACAACTTGTGCACTTGGCTTAATACTAATAGGATTATTTAACCATGCTAAATAATTCGAGAAATAAGCACCGTGAAAATGCATCCCACTTATCCATAAAAATATTATTGCTAGTTGTCCAAAATGTGCACTAAAAATTTTTCTAGAAACTTCTTCTAAAGAATTTGTTTGACTATCAAAATCATGTGCATCTGCGTGTAAATTCCAAATCCAAGTAGTTGTTTTTGGGCCTTTAGACAATGTACGCGAAAAATGCCCTGGCTTAGCCCATTTTTCGAAACTAGTTTTGTTAACATCGCGATCAACGAGAACTTTAACTTTGGCTGCTTGCTTATTGGAGTTCATTTACCTTTTCCTCTCTGGAGACATAAAGATAGGAAACGCTCAAGTCTCATGAAATAGTTATACTATTCCGAATTGAGTTTTCACTAATATATTATAACTAATTTCCTAAAAAAAAGAAACTCTATATTTTTTATTAATTATTATAATAGAGTTGTTGATATATGATAAAAGATTTTATAAATTTTTATAAGTATCTAAAATATTTTATTTCTATGAATATATTTAGAGCACCATTATAATCTACCCCCAAGGGAATTCGAATCCCTGTTCCCTCCGTGAAAAGGAGATGTCCTAGGCCTCTAGACGATGGGGGCTTAAATTATCTATTATACTTTTAGCATAATAAATAATTTCTACATATTTATTTGAGCAGGCCCAGAAGGAATTGAACCTACATTAGAAACTTAGAAGGTTCCGGTCTTTATCCATTAGACGATGAGCCCATTTATCTAAAAATTATTACTTTTTTAATAGCTTCTAGAATAACGCTTATAAATTGTAATCGTATGTATATATATATATATATGATATGAACATAACTTTGTCAAATGCTATAAATTAAAATTTAAATTATAAGTATCAAAGATATAATATTTTAAGTTTAGAAGTTATTTCTAAACATAAAATATTATACCGAAAAAGGAAACTAATAGTTAAATTAACTTTGTATTTCTACAAAAAATAATTAATCAACATAACAAATAATGTTAAGTTCCCAAAGTTTTTCTGGAAACTAAACTAACTGAGGACTTTTAACAAAGGCTACAGCTCGTAAGTTTCTAGAAAATTAAAAATGATGTCTTATCCTTAATAACGGTCTCCAGCAGGTCGTGCTTGAACAGCATAACTTGAAATCGTGTATTGAATGTTACGACCACCAACTTCATTACGTTCTAAGTAGAAACCAGGTTCGTTTGAAGGTCGTTGTACAATAAATGATAATACACAACTTTCTGTACCGATACTAGCATCAAACGCATTGATTTTGATGTAACCTTCTGGGTTAACTTTTCTACATTCACCAAGTTCATACATTAATGCAGCAGGATCTTGAATGTCAAATAAAGGAAGACCCCATAATTCCCAATATGAATTACGTGGATGTGGATCATCTGTCCATTCTACACTAACAGCCCATCCTTTTGACATAGCATAAGCAACTTGTTGTTTGATTTGCTCATCATTTAGATCTGGTAAAAACGAAAAACATCCTTGTGTAACTCTCATCACTATTCAAATATTCCTTAAAGATAAATTATAGAAATTTTATTTTTAGTCATACACTAAATTTTTTATTTACTTTCTACTTTCGCTTAAAATAATATGGGGTATTAAGTATTTTTTTCTGAAATTCTAACAAATTTAAGATTAATTCTAAATTTTATAACAAAATAATCAATCTAATTTTAATAATAAAATTAGATTGATTATTTTAGCTACCTAAAGATAGTTAAAATTATTTAATATTAATCTCTTATAAATTTGTTTTCAGTATACTATTTGCTTTCAGTTGCAACTTCAACGAAATCAGGTGTATCTGTTGAAGTGTAATCGAAAGTAATATCTTTCCATAAATCTAACGCTGCTTTTAAAGGACCACAAGTAGTCGCTGCGTTACGTAAGATTTCAGGACCTTCTCCAACATAGTCACGACCTTCGTTACGAGCTAGAACCATAGATTCTAGAGCAACACGGTTTGCTGTCGCACCGGATTGAATACCATCAGGGTGACCAATAGTACCACCACCAAATTGTAGAACCACATCGTCACCTAAATAGTAAAGAAGTTGGTGCATTTGACCACAATGGATTCCACCAGAAGCTACTGGAACACATTTTCTTAAAGATGCCCAATCCATGTCGAAGAATAAACCTTCAGCTAAATTGATTTTAAGTTGAGTTAATAATAAACTGTTGTAGAATCCTCTAACCATTAAAGGATCTCCTTCTAATTTACCAACAACTGTACCAGCATGGATATGGTCTACACCACACATACGCATCCATTTACAGATAACTCGGAAGTTAATACCATGGTTTTTTTGACGAGCATAAGTAGAATTACCTGCACGATGTAAATGTAAAATCATCTCAGCTTTTCGTGCCCAGATAGCCATAGTTTGAATAGCAGTATAACCGATAACTAAATCGATCATTACAATAACAGTACCAATTGAATGAGCGTACTCTGCACGTTCATACATTTGTTCTATTGTTGCAGCAGTAATGTTAAGGTAAGAACCTTTAACTTCACCTGTTGCAGCAGCGGCACGGTTAACACCTTCCATACAATATAAGAAACGTTCTTTCCAACGCATGAATGGTTGTGAGTTAATGTTCTCATCATCCTTAAGGAAATCAAGACCACCAGTTAAACCTTCATAAACTACACGTCCGTAGTTTTTACCTGAAAGACCTAATTTAGGTTTTACAGTAGCACCTAAGAAAGGACGACCAAATTTGTCTAATCTTTCTCTTTCCACAACGATACCAGTAGCTGGACCTTGGAAAGTTTTTAAGTAAGCAAAAGGAATTCTCATGTCTTCTAGACGTAAAGCTTTAACAGCTTTAAAACCGAAAACGTTACCAATAATAGAAGCTGTTAAGTTTGCAAGAGAACCTTCTTCAAATAAATCACATTCATAAGCAATATATGCAAAGTATTGGTCGCTTGTTCCAGGTACTGGATCTACTCTATATGCTTTTGCTCTATAGATATCGCAAGCAGTTAATAAGTCTGTCCAAACTACCGTCCATGTTGCAGTAGAAGATTCACCCGCAACAGCAGCGGCAGCTTCTACGGGATCTACGCCTGGTTGTGGAGTTATACGGAATAGAGCTAGAATATCAGTGTCTTTAACGTTATAATCAGCATCCCAGTATCCCATTTTGGCATACGGAATTACACCAGATTCGTAACGCTCACTTTTTAATCGAGTTCTTTCCTGTACATTCTCAGGCATATAGATTCTCCGAAGCCAGCAACAAGCTCTTAATAGTTTTTATCCTTTAATGAGGGAATAATTTAGAAGTCCCTAAGGTATATAAATACTATACTTTCGAAAGGTATTTACGTTTCTCTATTTGTAAATAAAAAGATAACTTTTATTAATTTATAATATTAATAACAATATTATATATTAAATTACTTAAAAAGAGTTGTATATAGATTTCTAATATAATATAACTAGTTGGATTTGATTACTCTAGGGTTATTTGATTTAGCAAGGCGATATAGCCAAGTGGTAAGGCCGTGGATTGCAAATCCTCTATCCCCAGTTCGAATCTGGGTGTCGCCTAATATCAAAAAAATTTAAATTAAACAATAGTTCTGAACGTAAAATTTTTTTTATACCTAATTGTTATATGATGTGTTGTTGTAACTGGGGGTGTGGCGGAATGGTAGACGCAACGGACTTAAAACTTTGAGCATCAAGTCATTAACGTGATTAGCCAAGTAAGTTCTCAAATTCAAGGAAATCTAAGTCATAATTATGATAAGACAATCTTGAGCCAAGGATTAATATAGTTAATTATTAATCAAGGTGCAGAGACTCGACGGGAACTACCTTAATTGGTAAAGATAGAGTCCAATTTTGAAAAAAAAAATGTATCTATACTTTTTTATTATTGATGAAAATCATATCGAAATGAAAATCCGTTGATGCAAATCGTGAGGGTTCAAGTCCCTCCACCCCCAAATAAAAACTATTATATAAATTATATATTAGAATAAAAAAATAAAATTTTTTATGTGTATTTGTTTGAATTGTAACCGTATAAATAATTGTGACGTTTATTTTATTGTCGAGCAAAAACATAATGAAAAAAAAAATTCTCATACAAAAAAACGACCATTCTTCCCTCAATCTCCTACCCTATTGTGTATAAATTTTTTTTCTAAGAAAAATTTATATCTTTTAGAATGGGATGTTAATGAATGTTTATCCTACCAAGAAAAGCCTGGTAGTTGGATGGCATTTGACCAAAAAAAATCTCGAAACTCATCTTATCTTTCTTTTGATTTATTTTTTTAGAAGAATTTAGAACTATAAAATGTTTTTATTCTATGTATTTTATCAATAAATTATAAAAAGGTTTAATTCATAAAGTTTGATAGTTAAATATCAAACTTTAATAGTGGCGCGTAATATTAAATTATCACTCAAAATTACGTTTTATTATTTATTTTAGACTAGCCACTACCAATGCTATTAGCAGCCTGTTATGGTTTATTAATTTACACTTCTGCCGGTTTATAATAATCCTTATAAAATAATTCTTCAACGTTTTTAAAAGAATTTCTACCTGTGCCCGCTTCAAACTCAGGATATTCTTTTAATGAAGAAGTACTTACAGAGGATTCACGTGTTATAGCAATTTCTCCGGTTCTAGATAATTGTAAAATATTATATTTTTCTAATATTTTTTGAAGAGCCGTAATCTTACCAGGATCGGCTGTTACCTCCAATATAAGAGTAGATTCTGTGATATCAGTAATTTTGAATCTAAATACTTCGGCTAAATTTATAATTTCTTCTCGTTCTATAATACTTACTTGTAGTTTTATTAAAACTAACTCTCTTTGCACTAAAGGTAGATATGTTATATCTTGAGCATTAACAACATTAATTAATTTTTTTATTTGCTTAGTTAACTGGCTAGCAGCATCTGAACCATCGCTTTGGTTTATTACTACTATTGTTATTCGTTCATAACATTTTCTTTCACAAGCTGCCATTGTAATACTTTCAATCTGGAATCTTCTTCTAGTTAATAAGCTTACAATACGTACTAATCCTCCTGCATCCTTTTCAACTAATACTGAAATAGTTCTTTTCATAATTATTTTAAATACTATATTAATTAATAAATTCAATATAATAAATTGAACAAAAAAGAAAATTCCCCTTTTTTGTTCAAATTATTTTACTGGGTTACTTCAACTATAACAGAAAAAGCTGAAGGGTCTAAAATAGCTAACTGCGATAACATTTTACGATTTAGAAGAATTTTTGATCGTTTTAAATTATGGATGAATCTGCTATACTTTAAATTGTAATTGCTTACTGCAGCATTAATCCTTGTGATCCATAATTGGCGAAATATTCTTTTCTTCTCTTTTCTTCCACGATATGCGTATATCAAGCTTTTAATTACTTGTTGATTTGCTACACGGAATAAACTTGAATGAGCACCACAAAATCCTTTTGCAAGTTTTAAGATTTTATTTCTACGGTTCCGAGCGACATTACCTCGCTTAACTCTAACCATTAATTTTCTTATCGTTATAGACTAACAAACTAACATTTTTCTTATTGCTTTGGTATCTGATTTACTTACTACAATGGTGTTTGCTAAATTTCTCTTTTGCTTAGCAGATTTTTTTTCTAAAAGATGTCCCTTAAAAGCTTTACGTCTAACAAATCTTTTTCCTGCGATAAGTTTATAACGTTTTTTTGCAGCTTTTCTTGTTTTAAGTTTTGGCATAATTTTTTTGATATCTATATATTTTTATATCCTGGATTGCTAATTATTTTAAGAACCTCGATCAATAAATTCTTTTATTTTCTGGATTATTAAATCAATTTTTAGATATGAATTGTTTCATCGCCCGGTTCCCAATCGCTAGGACAAACTTCATCAGGGTTTTCTGTTATATGTTGAATGGCTTGTAAAATTCTTAAGGTTTCATCAACACTACGGCCAAAAGATAAATTATTCGTAGTTGAATATTGTATAACACCTTTTTTATCAATAATAAACAAACCACGTAAAGCAACACCAGAATCATGTAAAACATTATAAGAATTACTAATTTCTTTTTTTAAGTCAGAAACTAGAGGATAACTTAATGGACCTAAACCTCCATCTTCACGTTTCGTTTGTACCCATGATAAATGTGAATATTCACTATCAACAGAAACAGCTAAAACTTCAGTGTCTAGTGAACTGAATTCTTTAAAGCGATCACTAAATGAAGTTATTTCAGTAGGACAAACAAAAGTAAAATTTAATGGGTAGAAAAATAAAACAACATATTTTTTTTTACGATAATCTGATAATCGAATTTTATAACGTTCCTCGTCATAAACTGCTATTGCCTCAAAATCTGGAGCAATTTTCCCTACCTGTGCATTATTATTATTCATAATAATATTTCCCTTATATAATTAATCACAGTTACTTTTATTTTTATACTATAAAGAATAATATTCTTTAAAGTAATTTATTGGTTTTGCCTCTTTTAGTTACAAAAAGAGAATCAAGATCTATTTAATATATAGTATGCCAATCTTTTTCAGAATTTAGAGGTTTCATTAAACCCATCTGTATTAAATTAATTAATATAGTAGAATAGTTTCCTGTTCTTTGGAAAAAGAACATAAAATTCTGTAAGGCATGACCGTAATGTGCTTTTTCCTTCACATCAATTTCTGTTAATGCTAGGTTTGCTTCAGCACATTTGTCTAGGTGTTTGAAAAAACTTGGATGATTTACATTTAAAATAACAGGAAATAAACGTCCTGCACTTTGGTTTGTTTTTTTGATTACATGAATATCAAATTTTCTAGCATCTAAACCTAAGGTAGCATAAAAACTACTTCTTTGTAAATCATTTAAATACATAGTTGCAAAAACCGATAACAGAAAAAATCTACACCAAAGTTTAGCAACAGTAGTAGTTAATAATTCTGGTTGTGATTTTAAAATAGCAGCAAAAAAGTCTCCATGTCTATTTTCATCTTGACACCAACTCTCAAAAAACCTAAATATTGGGTAAATACGATATTCAGGATTTTTTTCTAAATGTCTGTAGATTGTTATATATCGCCAATAACCAATTTTTTCTGATAAATATGTAGCATAAAAAATAAATTTAGGCGAAAAAAAAGTGTATTTACGACTTTTAGTTAAAAACCCTAAATCAAGAGTTAAATTAAAATCACTCATTGATTTATTTAAAAACCCTGCGTGTCTTGCTTCATCTCTAGACATAAAAGCAAACCCTTCAGCTAATAAGGGGTTTTTCGTTTTAAGGTTTCTTGATAGTTCCTTATATAATAAAAACCCTGAAAATTCAGCTGTACATGATCTTTCTAAAAATTCCGTAATAAGAGATTTTGTACGTTTATCAAAATGAGCCCAAGATTGGTTAAATTCCTGATCACGAATAAAGTGATGTTGGTTATAATCCATACGGAACTCTTCTATAATAGATTCAAGTTCTGATTTATTTGAATTAATGTCTAAGTTAGCCATTGCATCAAAATCAGTTGTATAAAAGCGAGGTGTTAGTAAAGACTCACCTGCAGGAGTTTTTGTTTTTACTGCATTTGTTTCATTATTTTTATTACTGTTAATCGATTTAGTCATAGATTTTACCCCTAGTATAAATTAATAGTTAGTTATTATTTTACAGTTTTAATTTTAAGCTTTATTTATTTCTCATTCCGATTAGTAAAACTCACTAAATCATCTTAATTTCGTATTTATTAATTTTACGAATAAAGAATTTTAAGTTCGGGTTTTGTTTTATACCCAAACCGGAACACCTACAACTAAAGCTAACTTTATATATTTTTTTTTAGTTCATTTAGCCTCTCCTATTTAATATTTAATATTATTATATACTAAATAATATAATAATAAACATTTTATAAAAATCACTCTTTAAAGTAAATAGATATTAAATTATCTTGATTTTGACCTAGAGTTAAATTAAAGTATATAATAAAGTCTATATTGATTATATATTTTCAAAAATTAAGGAATACTCATGGATATAATTAGCTTAGGTTGGGCTACAATTATGATGATATTTACGTTTTCTCTTTCGCTAGTCGTTTGGGGCCGTAATGGGTTTTAAGATGATATAATTTTAAGCATAAGGATGTAATAATTTATGGGTGGAGAAATTTTATCAATCGGTGTTTTATGTTTTAGTATGGTGCTAATCGGATTATCTCTTGGGTTTCTATTATTAAAAGTCCAAGGAGAATAAAAAAGTAAATTAAAATAATCAATAATAATTAAATTATTAACTTTATTAAATTATTTGTTATATATATAAATATACTGTTATGAGTAATGTGAACATTTTTAGTATATTATCAATAATACTCAATTTTTCATTAGTTCTTATTATACTAGTTAGAAGTCCTAATGAACAGAGCTTACAAGAAAATTTAGATCCGTTTAAACTTTTTGAAAGTTCTAGCAGAGCAGAAAAATCAATCGACAAATTAATCCAAATATTAACTATTTTATATTTCGTCTTAGCTCTTGTATATACTATTCAAAGATACCTTTAAGGACTATAATGAATAGATATAAAAGATAATGGACTATTAAAATCAAGGTATTATATTAATTATTAATTATTAATAATAAAAGGGGCTGTATTGGTTTCGACATTTATAATTCTATTAATCAATAAGCAGATTTAAATACTTAAAACATACAGTAATTGCAAACAATATTATTAATTTTAACAAAAATCAAGTCTTTGCATAAATTTCTTGAATTTTAACCTCAATCAATTATATAATTGTTGATTGAAATAAGAATAAGATTATTTTCCCCTAAAACTTTACAAAACTTTAGTTTTGGTATTATTATTATAGATAAAGTATTTTAATTTTATTTATTAATATAAAATAAACATAACCTCATCAACTTTCTTGTTAAAAATTCGTTTATTTAGCGTTTTAAATGTAACGGAAGTAAACTAATTGATAACTAAATCTGTGATTACATTGATTAGTTTGATGATTATTTTAAATGGACGTGGGTTCGAGTCCCACCAGCTCCTCACTTCTATAAAATTATAAAATGAAATTTATAGAATGAATTTTCGCATTTGTGGCCGAGTGGTTGAAGGCAACGGACTCATAATCCGTCTTCTTATTAGAACACCGCTGGTTCGAACCCAGCCAGATGCAAATTACTTAGTTCTAAATCTTTGTTTTAGACGACTTCCTTTACCTACAATACTGCGTAAATAATATAATTTTGCTCTTCTTACACGAGAAGATTTAATTACTTCAATTGATTCAAATTTAGGTGAATGTATTAAAAAATTTCTTTCTACACCGATACCTTGGAATACTTTTCTAACTGAGATTGTTAAATTAATTCCACTATTATTTTTTCCTAAAATAATCCCTTGGTAGTATTGTATTCGTTCTTTATTCCCTTCTTTAATAAATACTCCAATCTTTACTGTGTCACCTACAAATATTTTGGATAGATTCTTTTTAATATGAACACTTTCAACAGAATCAATCAGTTCTTTATCATTTAAGAATGTGGCTTGTTTTATATTTTTCATTAATTTTTTATTTATAATATTTTACTAAAGGATAATTAAAATAAATTTTTAAACTTTCAAGTTTTTACAAAACTTATCATATCATAGTATATCTTAAAAAAGTATTTTTATTTTAACTTACTTATTATCTATATAGTATAGATAAAATAAAAATTATTTATTTATAGGTTTCCTACTAATTAAAGAATTTTTATAAACTAAGTCAAGGTATGATAATCTTTAAAAATGGAGTTTACAAAATTCTATAACCAATTATATATTATAGGTGTACACTAATTATTATCTAGTATATTATTTTTTACTATTACTATTATTTAATTTGTTCTTCATTTATAAACTTCCTTTTGACCAAGCTAAAAATTAGAAAGACCAACCTGATTTGAATAAAGAAACAAATTATTTTTCATAAATTAGTAAATAAACAAAAATGGCTCATAAAAAGGGTGCGGGAAGTACAAAAAATGGACGAGATTCTAAATCAAAACGCCTTGGGGTAAAATGTTTCCAAGGTCACCCAGTACAAGCTGGTAATATTTTAATAAGACAACGAGGGTTAAGTTTTAAAGCAGGTGATAATGTAGGGATTGGTAAAGATTACACTTTATATGCACTTACAGAAGGTTTGGTTTCTTTTAAAAAGACAAAGAAAAAAACATCCATTTCAGTTTCTGCTACTCTTTAATATAATTATACTAAAGATAAAGATCATTCAACAATAAGTTTAGTATCTATAAAACTATACTACGCTTATTATTTATTAGTGTACTGAAATTAGAAAGAGATTTCGCTCTAGAAATAACAAAATGATAATGCATAAAGAAATTCTATTGCATTATATTATAAATAAAAGTTTCTAGATAGGATAGTATACTTCAATAAAAGGCCCAATACGAACATCTTATCTATAGCCAAAATACTATCTAGAATCTAATCTTATTATTTATAGAAATAGGTTATACTATATAAAATTAATAAGGTTGTCTGTAGTCTTTCAAAAAATTTACTGTTAGTTTCTATTTCTAGAATTAGATGTTTTGCATAGTTCAAGAAAATATATTTTATTAGAGAAAAGAAAGAAAATATAAAATTATGACACCATCTTTAACAAATTTTTTATCTAGCTTAATTGCTGGTGGGCTTATTGTAGTTTTACCTATCAGTCTTGCATTATTATTTGTCAGTAAAAAAGATGCTTTAACTCGTGTACCACCAAAAAAATAGTAATTAAAAACAAAAATTTTAAAAGTTAGTTTTTTAATTTTTGTTTTTTACATTTCTATAAGTAAAAAATGGATAGAAGGTTTTATAGTTTCTAATTCAATAATAAATAATTTTTCAAAAGTTTAATAATTCATGATAAACATAGTTTTTGGAGCAAATTTTCTTCTAGGCCTTATAATAATTCTTGGTGTACTAATTTTGTATTTTTTAAGAATTATAAGACCAGAACTATCACGTGATGAAGATATTTTTTTTACAACATTAGGGTTGATTTATGGCTCTATTTTAATTATTCATGGGTGGCGACTTGATCCAATACTATTATTCAGTCAAGTTCTTTTAGTCAGTATTGCTCTTGCAGCTGGTTGGGAAAATATTCGACTTAGAGGCTTAATTGCCAAAAAAATTAAAGAGCAATTAAAATTACCAAAAATTTATTCTAATAAATCTAAGTAAACTTTGTTGGTAATTCTTGTTTTTTTGTTTCAGTAATTAAAATATTTTATAGGTTTAATCTAATATGTTCAAAAAATTTTTTATAAGTTTAACTATTGCTTGTTTAGCAAGTTCAGTCGGTTCATCAGTTTTAGCTATAGAACTAGATGAAGCAACAAGAACAATACCTGTAAGTAAAGATGGTAAAACAACAGTTTTAACTCCAGAACAAGTTAAAAGAGGGAAAAGACTATTTAATTCTAGTTGTGGGCAATGTCATGTTGGTGGAGTAACAAAAACAAACCCAAATTTAGGTCTTGACTCTGAGGCCTTAAGTTTAGCAACACCACCACGTAATAATATTAATGGTTTAGTTGATTATATGAAAGATCCAACAACTTACGATGGTTTAGAATCAATTGCAGAGATTCATCCAAGTATTAAAAGTGCTAATATTTTCACAAGAATGCGATCATTAGATGAAAATGATCTAGTAGATATTGCAGGTCATATATTGTTACAACCTAAGATTGTTTCTGAGAAATGGGGTGGCGGTAAAATTTATTATTAATTAAAAAATAAAGTAGTAAAGATTTTTAATCTCGCTTTCTATATTAAAAAAATAATAGATTTTTATTTTGTTAAATTAAAAAAGACTCTATACGAGAATTATCAATGAAAAATTTTTTTTTTGGTTTCTTTATTGCATGCTTAGCTTTAATTAGTTTTCAAAATCCAGCTCAAGTTGGAGCAGTAGATATTAATAATGGGGAAAATGTTTTTACAGCTAATTGTTCAGCATGTCATGCTGGTGGTAACAATGTTATTATGCCTGAAAAAACTTTAAAGAAAGATAAATTATCTGAAAACCAAATGAATAGTGTTTCTGCGATTACTTATCAGGTAACAAATGGAAAAAATGCCATGCCAGCTTTTGGTGGTCGTTTAGCTGAAACTGATATTGAAGATGTGGCTAATTTCGTTCTTTCTCAATCTGAAAAAGATTGGGGTTAATAAGTTAACCTTAGATATAATAAGAATAATATTATTCTTATTATGTCTTTATAGCCAAACTATTTAAAAAATAAAACCTTTATTACTTCTAAAATCTTTTTATTTAATAATACAACAAAACAGTGAGTAAAAAAATATTATACCAAGAACATGCAAGGCAAGCACTTGAAAAGGGGATGAAAGTCTTAGTTGAAGCAGTTTCCGTTACGTTAGGCCCAAAAGGCAGAAATGTAGTTTTAGATAAAAAATATGGTTCACCGCAAATAATTAATGATGGGGTGAGCATTGCTAAAGAGATTGAATTACAAGATAATATTTTTAATACTGGTGTATCTCTAATAAGACAAGCAGCTTCAAAAACGAATGATGTGGCTGGTGATGGTACAACTACAGCAACTGTTTTAGCCTACGCTATTGTAAAAAAAGGAATGAAGAATGTAGCCGCGGGCTCAAACCCAATTTCTTTAAAGTTTGGTCTTGAAAAAGCTACAAAATATTTAACTAACCAAATATTAGATTACGCTCGCCCTATTGAAAATAATATGGCAATAGAGCAAGTAGCAACAATTTCTTCCGGTAACGATAAAGAGATTGGATCCATGATTGCAAGAGCTTTAAAAACTGTTGGTCGTGATGGAGTTATTTCGTTAGAAGAAAGCAATAATACGTTTATCGAGTTAGCAATCACGGAAGGTATGAGACTAGATAAAGGTTTTATTTCTCCCTATTTTATTACAAATGCTGAAAAAGCTGAAGTTGAATATGATAATCCCTTTATTTTAATTACAAATAAAAAGCTTACTCTTGTTCAACAAGATTTAATACCTATTCTAGAAAAAGTTGCTTTTACTAAAAGGCCTTTACTAATAATCGCTGAAGATATTGAAAAAGAAGCATTATCGACACTAGTTCTTAACAAATTGAGAGGGATTGTTAATGTTGTTGCTATTCGAGCGCCTGGGTTTGGGGATCTTCGTAAATCTTTATTAGAAGATATTGCAATATTAACTGGTGGGACTTTAATTACAGAAGAATTAGGTCTACGTTTAGATAGTGTTGAATTAGAGTTATTAGGGAAAGCTTCACGAATAACTGTTACAAAAGATTCAACTACTATTATTACTGAAGGTAATTTGGATAATATTAAAAATCGTTGTGAGCAATTAAAAAAACAGATTGCGATGAACGAATCAGCATATGAAATTGAAAAATTAAAGGATAGAATTGCTAAGCTTTCTGGTGGAATTGCAGTAATTAAGGTTGGTGCTGTAACAGAAACAGAAATGAAAGACAAAAAATTGCGATTAGAAGATGCAATAAACGCAACACGTGCAGCAGTTGAAGAAGGTGTTATACCTGGTGGTGGTGCAACTCTAACACATCTATCAACACCATTAAAATTATGGGCTAAACAAAATTTAAAAGATGATCAACTTATTGGAGCTTATATTTTAGCTGATTCTATTAAAGAGCCACTTAAAAGAATTGCGGAAAATACTGGGAAAAATGGTAGTGTTATAACAGACTTAGTTGAAGAAGAGTATTTTGAGTTTGGTTATAATGCTGAAACAAACGAGTTTGGAGATATGTTTGACTATGGTATTGTTGACCCAGCAAAAGTAACTCGCTCAGCATTACAAAATGCGATCTCTATTGCTAGTATGATTTTAACAACTGAATGTATCGTTGTAAGTAATAATAATAAAATAAATCAAGTTTAAATATAACTAAAATTTCGGGATTGACGGGACTCGAACCCGCAACTTTCACCGTGACAGGGTGATACTCTAACCAAATTGAGATACAACCCCCCTAGGCGTATCTAAATATACTATGGATATAATATGCCATAATCGTATACTTTTTGTCAATAAGCATAAGTACAAAATTTTTTTATATTCTTTTTGGACTTGTCGAGTTAATAAAATTTTAGATAAGTTAGGTTGAACAGTCTATAATTAGAATGTAAGGCTCTGTAGCTCAGTGGTTAGAGTAGGGGACTCATAAGCCCTTGGTCGCAGGTTCAAATCCAGCCAGAGTCATATTTACGGTGAGATGGCTGAGTGGCTTAAAGCGTTAGATTGCTAATCTATTGTACAAATATTCTTTGTACCGAGGGTTCGAATCCCTCTCTTTCCTACAAATATAGACTGAATTTTTAGTAAAAAGGCCTCCAAATTATAAAAATAGTTTTTTATTACTTGACAGAATTAGTAACTTTAGTTTAAAATAATGTTATTATTTAATAGAGAAATTTACGGAGAAATAATCATATGGCTAATATAAGTAAAATATTTGGGGTTGACCTTGGGACGACCAACTCCGTTGCAGCAGTAATGGAAGGTGGACAACCCACAGTAGTTAACAATACGGAAGGATTAAGAACAACACCATCAATTGTCGCTTATACTAAAAATAAAGATTTATTAGTTGGACAAATTGCTAAACGACAAGCTGTTATTAACCCTGAAAACACTTTCTCGTCCATCAAACGTTTTATGGGTTCAAAATTCAGTGAACTAAGCAAAGAGTCAAAAGAAGTTTCTTATAAGCTTGTAGGTGATAATAAGGATAATGTTAAAATTGTTTGTTCTAATATGGATAAACAATTTAGTCCTGAGGAAATTTCATCGCAAATCCTAAGAAAGCTTTCTAATGACGTTAGTTTATACATGGGACAAACTATTAATGAAGCGGTAATTACAGTACCAGCATATTTTAATGATGCACAACGTCAAGCAACAAGAGACGCAGGAAGAATTGCAGGATTAGAAGTAAAAAGAATTATCAATGAACCAACAGCAGCTTCACTAGCTTATGGTCTTGAAAAAAAAAATAATGAGCTAGTTATTATTTTTGACTTAGGTGGTGGTACATTTGATGTTTCTTTACTAGAAGTTGGGGATGGTGTTTTCGAAGTTTTATCAACATCCGGTGATACTAAACTTGGTGGAGATGACTTTGATAGAAAAATTGTTGATTTTATTCTTGCAAAATTTCAAAAGGCAGAAGGGATTAACTTAGCTTCTGACCCTCAGGCTTTACAGCGATTAACTGAGGCAGCTGAAAAAGCTAAAATTGAATTATCTAATCTATCTGAAACAACTATAAATCTTCCTTTTATTACAGCAAATCAAGATGGGCCTAAGCATATAGAGGAAATATTAACACGTGGTAAATTTGAAGAGCTTTGTGAAGATTTAATAAACCGCTGTCGATTACCTGTAGAAGCAGCAATTAAAGATGCCCGTGTTGATCGAAATACGATTAATGAGTTAGTACTAGTAGGTGGTTCAACACGTATACCAGCTGTTCAAAATTTAGTTTATAAGATAGTAGAAAAAGAGGCAAACCAGACTGTAAATCCAGATGAAGTTGTTGCAATTGGTGCAGCTGTCCAAGGTGGAGTACTAGCTGGTGAAGTTAAAAATATTTTATTATTAGATGTAACACCTTTATCTTTAGGGGTTGAAACATTAGGGTCGTTAATGACAGTAATGATTCCTAGAAATACTACAATTCCAGTAAAAAAATCAGAAACTTTTTCAACCGCTACAGATAATCAAGAAAGTGTTGATATTGAAGTTTTACAAGGAGAACGTAAATTAGCTAAAGATAATAAAAGTTTAGGTAATTTTAGACTAGAAGGAATACCATTAGCTTCTAGAGGGGTTCCACAAATTGAAGTTACTTTTGATATTAACGCAAGCGGTATTTTATCTGTAACTGCTAAGGATAAAGGAACTGGCAAAACACAACGTATTAACATCCAGAATGCATCAACTTTAGATAAAGATGAAGTTGAAAAAATGATAAAAAATGCGGAAGAATCATCTAAAATAGATAAAGAGAAAAAAGAGAAAATCGACTTGAAAAATCAGGCTGATTTAGTTTGTTATCAAAATGAGAAACAATTAAAAGAATACGAAGATAAAATATCTTTAGAGAAAAAAGAACTTCTTTTAGAAGGGATTAAGGGAATTCGAGATATATTACAAAACGAAGAGTTTGATAATGAAGATCTGAAAAATAAACTTGAAGAGTTACAAAAAATTTCCCAAACTATTGGAGAAGATATTGCTAGTTCAGCTAATCCAGAAGTGAAGGATGAATCACAAACGAATTCTGATGAAACAGTTATCGATACTGATTTTACTGACGATTAGTATTTCTATAGTAAGTTCATATATGTAAATTTAATTGCTTAATACTTACTAATTGATATATAATTATTAATAAATAATTTTATCGGAGGATTCTTATGCTTAGTTTATATTTTTTAAAACTATTAGTTTATGCCATTGTTACTGGTTTTAGTTCACTGTTTATATTTGGGTTTTTATCTAACGATCCATCAAGAAACCCAAACCGAAAAGATTTCGAATAAGACATTATATAAAGTAACGTACCAACCTTATTTATAAATAAGGTTGGTACGTTACTTTATATAATGTCTTATTCGAAATCTTTTCGGTTTGAGCAACACAAAATAGTTATTATGCTATAGTATGTATTAGAGACTTCTTAATATTTAATTTGCGAGTGTAGCTCAGTGGTAGAGCGCAACCTTGCCAAGGTTGATGTCGCGCGTTCGAATCGCGTCACTCGCTTCTAAATGCACAAATTCATATGAGAATGTAAGTATATATTTAATGAGTTAATTAACCTTAGAAAAAAATTTACTAAAATACTAAAAATTAAGGTATAATAATAGTACTAATCAAACCAAATCAAATTATGTTAAAACAAGACCAATTAACTATTGGAGGCAAAGTTTTTAATTCTCGCCTTATTGTTGGGACTGGGAAATATAGAAGTTTAAAAGAGATGGTAGAATGTTTAGCAAAAAGTGAAAGTGAAATGGTCACAGTTGCTATCAGAAGACTTAACTTATTAAATATTTCTAAAAATGATAATTTAATAACAGCGATTGACTGGAAAAAATTATGGTTATTACCAAATACTGCTGGTGCAAAAACAGCTGAAGAAGCTATTCGATTAGCATTTTTAGGCCGCGAATTATCTAAAAGGATTGGGCAAAAAGAAAATAATTTTATTAAGCTAGAAGTGATCTCTGATCCTAAATATCTTTTCCCTGACCCAATAGGTACATTAAAAGCAGCAGAATTTTTAGTTAAAAAGGGTTTTATTGTATTACCCTATACAAATACTGACCCAATGTTAGCAAAACATCTTGAGGATATTGGGTGCTCTACTATTATGCCTTTAGGTTCACCTATCGGTTCAGGACAAGGTATTCAAAGTATAAACAATATTCAAATTATTATTGAAAATTCTAAGATACCAGTGATTATAGACGCAGGGATTGGGTCTCCGAGTGAAGCAGCACTTGCTATGGAATTAGGTGCTGAAGCTGTTCTTATTAATACTGCAATAGCACAAGCAAAAAATTCTATGGTTATGGCTACAGCTATGAACCTTGCTGTACAAGCAGGTAGACAAGCTTATTTAGCAGGACAAATGAGTTCATATAAGTTTGCACAATCAAGTTCTCCTTTAAAAGGGTCAAATTTTTTAAATTTAAGCAAAAAATAATTATAAAGCCCTTTAGTTAGGTTGGTAGAGGTGCGTGGTTTATCATTGAAATTTATTAGTTTTTAAAATGAGAATATCAGGGTTGGTATGGTAAACTACTTTGAAATTAAGAGATAAAAAAATTTATAATAATCAAAGTTTAAAAAAGAATTAGTTCCACGATTTTTTAATCATTTTAGATCCGTAAGGAAGGAGACGTTAGTGAATATTCCTAAACCTTTAACAACTTATTATTTTATTGTTGCAAGTAGTGAATTTTTATTAGTTACTGAACCTGTTGAAGAAATTTTACGCGAGCGAGTGCAACATTATCGAAGAGTTAAAAAAAATATAGACTTTTGGTTAGTACAATCACCAAAATTTTTAGAATCTGTCCAATTAACTGATTTACAAACAAAATTAAGACAAGCTAGAATAGCTAATGAATGTTCAGCGATTGTTTCTGTAGATAAAACTTTTATTACTTGGTTAAAATTAAGACTTAATAATGTAGCAATGGGAAGCTTTACTGCACCAACAGGTGATATTACAAGCCCATTAGCTTCTAATTTTAAAGTAGAGGGAAGCCCTAAACAAAAATAATCATGAAAAACAAACAATAATTATTAAAAGCTATATTTTAAGCTTTAACTAAATTTTTTTATGGCAGGCTTAACTACGAAGTATTAAAGAATCAATTATTAATCCTGTAAATTACTAGGTCTATTTAAAAAGAGAGTTCAGGTTAATATCCTGATCATTCAATTTTTAATTTATATAAACCACTTAAAAGATAATTTTATTTTCCCTAAAAGCTTTTAATTTAAACAAATTTAATAACAGATGATAAAATTATTTCCTCGAATCAATAGTATTTGGGATGAGTATCGACCAACCTTAAATTATATTAATGATCTTGAAAAAGAATTAATATCTTTAAGTGATAATGAGTTAAAAAGTAGAACTTCCAAATTAAAATATTTTACTTCCAAAGAAGATAGTTTAGATAAAAAAACATTAGCGGAAAGTTTTGCCTTAACTAGAGAAGCCTCTAAAAGAACAATTGATTTAAGACATTACGATGTACAACTATTAGGAGGGTTAGTTTTAAACGATGGTAAGATTGCGGAAATGAAAACTGGTGAAGGTAAAACTTTAGTTTCAACCTCACCCGCATTAGCCAATTCTTTAGCAGGTAAAGGTGTTCATATAGTAACTATAAATGATTATTTAGCAAAACGTGACGCAGAATGGATGGGTCAAATACACCGATTATTAGGCTTGGGGGTTGGTCTTATACAATCGGATATGACAATAGCAGACCGTAAAATAAATTATTCTCGCGACATAACATATGTAACGAATGTTGATTTAGTCTTCGATTTCTTAAAAGATAATATGGTAACTGATAAAAAAGAGTTAGTACAAAGACCTTTCAACTTTTGTATTATCGATGAGGTTGATTCTATTTTGATTGACGAAGCGAGGACCCCTTTAATTATATCTCGTGATTCAGACTTATTGGTAGAAAAATATTTTAAAGCCAATGAAGCTTCTAAGTATTTGGAAGATAAAAAGCATTTTGAAATTGATGAAAAGGCAAAAAAAATAAGTTTAACAGAACAGGGGTTAAAACGTACTAAAATTTTATTAAAAGTTGATAATTTGTACAGTATCCAAGATCCATGGATCCCTTATATTTTAAATTCTTTAAAAGCTAGATACCTTTTTTTCCGCGATATTCATTATATTTTAAAGGATAACCAAATTGTTATTATTGATGAGTTCACAGGTAGAATAATGGAAGGTAGAAAATGGGGTGATGGTTTACACCAATCCATTGAAGCAAAAGAAAATATTCAAAATTTAAGAGGAAGCGAAACTTTAGCCTCGATAACTTATCAAAATTTTTTCCGACTATATCCAAAAATATCTGGTATGACAGGTACGGCTAAAACTGAGGAATTAGAATTTGAAAATATTTATGATTTACCGGTTTCTATATTACCTACATATGAAAAAATGAAGCGTAAAGATGATTCGGATTTTATTTTTATTGATGAAATAAGTAAATGGAGGGCTATTGCTCAAGAATGCTTAAAAATGTATTCTACAGGCCGACCTGTTCTAGTTGGTACAACAACTATTCAAAATTCAGAAATACTTTCTCAATTATTAAATACTTATAGGGTGCCTCACCAATTATTAAATGCAAAACCAGAGAATGTAAGCAAAGAATCCAAAATTGTAGCGCAAGCTGGGTGTTTGAATTCTATTACTATTGCAACAAATATGGCAGGCAGAGGAACTGATATCTTATTAGGTGGTAATCCTGAATTTAAAGCATTAGAATCTACTCGTTTTATATTAAAAAGGTTATTAGGTAAAAAAAAATTCTTTGTTCCTGGCATTGATTTAAGAAAATTAAAAAGAGCTTTAAAGAAAAGTCCTAAATTAGTTACTTATTTACAAAAAAATTTAGATACACTATTAGCATCTCTAGAAGTTTCAAATAAGCAATTAAATCTTTTGGAAAATTTTATTTTTAATCTACATAGTCAACTGCTAAGTAAATACAAAGAAAAACAAAAAGAAGAATCTGAAATTGTAAAATCGTTAGGTGGGCTCTATGTTATAGGTACTGAACGTCATGAATCAAGGAGAATTGATAACCAATTAAGGGGTCGTGCAGGAAGACAAGGTAATCCTGGAAGCTCGAGATTTTTTTTAAGCTTAAATGATCCATTAATTCGGGTTTTTGGTGGTGATAAAATACAAGAAACAATGCAAAAGTTAAAAATTGAAAGTGAAATTTTAGATTCTAAATTTCTATCAGATTCTTTAAATTCTGCTCAACAAAAAGTGGAAGGGTTTTATTATGATCAGCGCAAAACCTTAAATAAATATGACCAAGTTTTAGATAAGCAAAGAAAAGTTATTTACTATTTACGTGAAAAAGTTCTTTCTACTACTATTATGCGGGATTTAGTTATGGAATTTAGTGAAGGATTCCTTGATGATTTTATAGATTACCTAGACTCACAGACTCGTGAGGGAAAAGATATTATTTTATCAAAAAAAATTCTTAGATTATTAAATCGTTTATCTATTTCAAATGGTATGATATATAACAATTTGGATAAGTTATCCAAATTAAAAAAATTCCTTTATGAGCAATTGTGGGCAAGTTATGCTTGTAAAGAATTTCGTTATTCTTGCTCAACAGATTCACGTGTACTAGATAGATATAACCAACTTATATTTTTTAAATATATTGATTTTTTTTGGTTTAAGCATTTAGAAAACATGAATTTTTTACTTGATGCTATTAGTTGGGAAGCGTATGCACAAAAAGATCCTTTTCTTCAATATGATGAAAGGGCTACAAGTCTTTTAAATCTTACTCTTAAAGACTGTAGGGATTCAATTATATTTGAAATTTTTATTTCCAACATTATATTAACGGATATAAATTAAGAGAAAATACATGTACAAATTCTTTAATTTATGTTATTATACTTTCATCATTTAGTATTTATAATAAAATATATAATAAAATATTATGACAAAAAGAACATTAGGTGGAACGAATAGAAAAGTTATTGCTGTTTCTGGTTTTCGTGCTCGAATGAAAACTAAGCAAGGTTGCAAAGTAATAAACAACCGTAGAAGAAAAAAAAGAAAAAATTTAAGTATTTAGACAATAGATTTATAGAAAATTAATTTATATAAATTAAAAATATTTTATTATGACTTTTCAAGAAGAACTTTTAATTTTATTAAAAGCCCGTTACCCTATAATTTATGTTATAACCATTGAGGAAGACCGATTAGAATATACTATTCGTAATGCTATTATTAATAAAAGTTATAGCAATCTATATGTTTGGGATTTTATCGAAGGTTATAAACTAAATCCCATAAAAAAAGAATTTGGTAAAAGAAATCCATTGGAAGCTATAGAATTTATTGAAAAAATAAATTCAAGGACTCCAAGTATTTTTATTTTGAAAGATTTTAAGAGATTTTTAAAAGACTTAACAATTTCTAGAAAATTACGCAACATCTTACAATTGTTAAAAATTCAACCCAAGACTATTATTATCGTTGATTCTGAAGTTCAAATACCAAATGATCTTAAAGATCATATCACAATTATAAAATTTAATTTACCAACACCTAAAGAAATTAAAACAGAATTAACACGTTTGAATAAAAATTTAACTGTTGAAGGAAATTTATCTCAACGGATATTAGAAAAAGTTATTCAGGCTTGTCAAGGTTTATCTCTAGAGAAAATTAGAAGAGTTTTGGGAAAAGCAATTGTTATTTATAAACAAATAGACCAGAATGCAATCCCGATAATTTTAAGAGAAAAACGTCAAGTGATTAGTCAAACTGAGCTTCTAGAGTTTTGGTCAGTTAAAAGCAAATTAAAAGATGTTGGTGGAGCCTATAATTTAAAAAAATGGTTAAATGCAAGAACTGAAATATTTTCTGAACAGGCATTAAATTATGGTTTAGTAACACCAAAAGGGGTGTTAATAATTGGGATGCAAGGAAGTGGTAAAAGTCTGATAGCAAAGTCTGTTGCTTATGAATGGAAATTGCCACTTTTACGTTTGGATGTTGGGAGATTATTTGCTGGGGTTGTAGGAGAATCAGAATCTAGAGTTCGTGAAATGATCGCTATTGCTGAATCATTAGCCCCTTGTGTGTTGTGGGTTGATGAAATTGATAAAGCTTTTAGTGATTCTGAACAAAATTTTGATAGCGGAACAACAACGCGTGTTTTAGCAACATTTGTTACTTGGCTAGGAGAAAAAACTCTTCCTGTTTTTGTTATTGCTACAGCTAATGATATTTATTCTTTGCCTGTAGAAATATTAAGAAAAGGTCGCTTTGATGAAATCTTTTTTCTTGGCATACCAACAGTTGATGAAAGAAAACTGATTTATGAAGTTCATCTAAGACGTTTTCGACCAGAGACTTGGCAAACTTATGATAGTAAAAAGTTAAGTAAACGTGCCCGTAAATTTTCTGGAGCAGAAATTGAACAAACTATTATTGATGCGATGTATGTCGCATTCAGTGAACAGCGAGAATTTACAACTAATGATATTTTGGTAGCTATCAAAGAAACTATACCAATTCTTGACATTGACCCTTTACGTACAGAGTTAATACAGAATTGGGCAGCATCAGGAAAAATTCGTGTTGCTTAAAAGCCTTTATTAAAGTTTGTTAATCTAAAATCCTATTATTAATTATTTATATATGATTAAACGTGTTTTTAAATATTTGGCTAATTTAAAATTAGCTATAATAATATTGTTAGCCATTGCAATATTAACTAGTATTGGTTCTATTATTGAACAAAGTAAAGAAATTCCATTTTATCAAAACAATTACCCAACATTGATTTTTAGTATTCCATTTTGGAAAATCCTTCTTTTTTTCGGTTTTGATAATATTTATAGTACGTGGTGGTTTTTACTATTGCTTAGTCTTTTAGGGCTGTCTTTAGCTTGCTGTACAGTTCTCCAGCAGTTGCCAACTTTAAAATTTTCTCGAAGATATTATTTTTATAAACAAGTAAACCAATATAATAAGTTAAACTTTAAAATAAAGTCAATTAAAGTCTTCCCAAGTCATTTGAGCTATGTGTTATTAAAAAAAGAGTATTCACTTTTCCAGCAATCGAATAGTTTCTATGCTTATAAGGGGTTGATAAGTAGAGTTGGTCCTATTATTGTACATTTAAGTATTATCTGTGTATTACTAGGAAGTACATTAGGGGCCTTAAAAGGATTTAACTCCCAAGAATTAATACCTAAAACTGAAGTGTTTCATATCCAAAATGTTATAAAAAATGGTTTTTTTTCTTCAATACCTCAAAAAACTTTTCGAATTAACGACTTTTGGTCAACATATACTTCTACTGGTTCAATCAAACAATTTTATACAGATGTTTCCGTTTTAAATGGTCGTGGTGGTGAAACACAAAGAAAAACTATTTCTGTAAATAACCCATTATTATTAAGTGATTTAATAATATATCAAACCGATTGGGGAATATTAGGTCTAAGATTAAAGTATATTAAGAACGATAATTCTAGTATAAGTCTTCAACTACCTATATCAAAAATCAATACTTCGAACCAAAAAATTTGGATTAGCTCTTTACCTAACACAAAGCAAGATACAAAAAGTTTTATTGTACTTATTAAAGATCATCGAGGGCAAATTAGTTTATATGATAATGATGGGAAATTTATAAAAACTACTAATATAGGTGATACTATTTATAATACCGATTTAATAAGTTTTAATTTTACTGATATAATTTCTTCGACAGGTATCCAGATTAAATCCGACCCAGGTATTAAATTAATTTATTTTGGTTTTTTATTTTTAATGGTAAGTAGTTTAATCAGTTATATTTCTTTTTCGGAATTTTGGTTATTGTATTTCCCGACAAAAGTTATCGCTGGTGGTAAAACAAATCGTGCAAAAGTTAAATTTAACCTTGAGTTTTTAAAATTTAAGCAATCTTTTTTTTAACTAATCAATCGCAACTGGACATTTATACAAAATACCTGTATTATTAACTGCAAGGTAAAATATAATTCTGTGTTTTATCGATTTTTTAAGTTATAGCATATTAAAATAGTGAGGTCTAAAAGATGTTTGATCATCTTAGAGGAAATGTACTAGAATTGTTTTTCGGTGTCTATTGGGTTGAAATCTTTATTTTTATTTTATTTTTGGTACTAGGTTTTGTGCTAGAACAAAAATTTAATTTTAATAAACCTAGAAAATGGTTTTTAGCCTTTAATGGTTTAGTTTGTCAAAGAGTTCTTTCAGTTTTAGCCTACTATGTACCTTATTTAGATGTAGTAAATACACATATGCCTTTAATTGCTGAAACTCATCCTTTTCTTGTAAGGATTTTTTTACCAAATTATATAGCAGAATCAGTAAATATTATACAAAAAGTGCCATTTTTGTCTTTTATTTATCTATTAGTAGGATATGGTGTTTTAGTACGTTATAAAATACCAGAGGATAGATTTGTTAGGTTCAATATTATGTATGGTATAATAATTATCTCGTTCCAAGGAATTTTCCATGAACTATTTATTAATTTTACAAATGTATTTGTTAAAAACCCAGCAGACAAGTCAGAAGCAGCATTATTAGCTTTTCTTGCTTGGGTTGTTATATTTATACCTTGTTTTTTAAGAGCTCTTTTTGGTAAGTATGAAGGCAACACCTTTATGCGTGAAGCAATTGAAGTACATTTAGGTCGAGATGGTCCTGATTTTATTTGGTGGGATAGGATTAGAAAAGATCAAGCGCCAAAAAAACCTAAAAAATAACTTTAGTAGTTTATTATTTAGGTGGTAAGATCAATAAATTTTGATTAAATCAAAAATTTTAATAGGCCGAGTTGGATTTGAACCAACGTAGGAAAACCAGCGGATTTACAATCCGCCCCCTTTAACCACTCGGGCATCGACCCTAACAGTCTATGATATTATAGTTTGCATGCACGAACAAATTTTTAAAAATACATTTTATTATCTAGAAAAAAATTCAGTTATTTTAACTTTATATTGAGTGTATTTTGAAAAGGTGTTCTTTATTTGAAAAAATGTATTATAATCCTATTTTCCCTAGAGGGTGTTTCTATTGAACACTCTAAAATATTTATTTAAACTAATATAATATCTTATGAAATTAGCTTATTGGATGTACGCAGGTCCTGCTCATATTGGTACTCTTAGGATTGCAAGTTCTTTTAAAAATGTCCACGCTATTATGCATGCCCCTTTAGGTGACGATTATTTTAATGTTATGCGATCAATGCTAGAAAGAAAACGTGATTTCACTGCTGTAACAGCAAGTGTTGTTGACAGACATGTTTTAGCAAGGGGTTCACAAGAAAAAGTTGTTAATAATATTAGTAGAAAGGATAAGGAAGAAAAACCAGATTTAGTTGTTTTAACTCCTACGTGTACTTCAAGTATTTTACAAGAAGATTTACAAAATTTTGTTAACCGTGCTTCAATTGAGACACAAGCTGATGTTTTATTAGCGGATGTTAATCATTATAGAGTAAATGAAATGCAAGCTGCAGATCGTACTTTGGAGCAAATTGTACAATTTTATATAAAAAAGGCACAAAAAACTAAACAACTAGACACAACTAAAACAATAGAGCCTTCAGTGAATATTATTGGCTCCTTCAATTTAGCTTTTCATAACCAACATGATATTGCTGAATTAAAACGCTTAATGTCTGATTTAAATATAAAAATTAATAGTATTATACCAGAAGGGGCTTCGGTACAAGAATTAAAAAACTTACCTAAAGCTTGGTTTAATATAGTTCCTTATAGAGAAATTGGTCTACTGACAGCAGAATATTTAAAAGATGAATTTGATATGCCTTTTATTGATACCACTCCTATGGGAGTAGTTGAAACAGCTAATTGCATTAGAAAAATCCAATATATTCTAAATGATAATAATGCAGATGTTAATTTTGAAAAATATATTGATATACAAACTCGTTTTGTTTCTCAATCAGCTTGGTTTTCGCGATCTATAGATTGCCAAAATTTAACAGGGAAAAAAGCAATAGTATTTGGTGATTCTACTCATGCAGCAGCTATGACTAAAATTTTAACAAAGGAAATGGGTATCAATGTTGTTTGGGCTGGTACTTATTGTAAGTATGATAAGTCTTGGTTTGAAAAAGAAGTAGGTGATTTATGTGATGAAATTGTTATAACAGATGATCATAATTTAATTGGTGATTTAATAGCTAAAGTTGAACCAGCAGTAATTTTTGGTACTCAAATGGAAAGACATGTTGCTAAACGTCTAAATATTCCATGTGGTGTTATATCAGCACCGGTTCATATCCAAAACTTCCCTTTAAGTTATAGACCATTTCTTGGCTATGAAGGGGCAAACCAAATTGCAGACTTGATCTATAATTCTTTCACATTAGGCATGGAAGATCATCTATTAGAAATTTTTGGTGGTCATGATACAAAAGAAGTTTTGAGTGCAGGGTTATCTGTAACTTCACAAGACTCAGAAATAAAATGGAATTTAGAATCACAGGCTGAATTAACAAAAATCCCAGGATTTATTAGAGGTAAGATTAAACGAAACACCGAAAAATTTGCTCAAGAACAAAAAATGGAAACTATAACCCTAGAAATTATGTATGCTGCTAAAGAAGCTGCAGCTTAAATTTTTATTAATATAATCTTCTTGACATAAATAACCTAGTATTGATATGCTGTAATGGTATATCAATCCATTACGGGACGTAGCGCAGTTTGGTAGCGTATCTGCTTTGGGAGCAGGGTGCCGCAGGTTCAAATCCTGCCGTCCCGAATAATAATACTTAATTAGCTCTAAATATTAGAGTTAATTATACTTTTTGCGGAGTGGAGCAGTTTGGTAGCTCGTTGGGCTCATAACCCGAAAGTCGCAGGTTCAAATCCGGCCTCCGCTAGAATTTATATAAACTTATTAAATTTTCAGATTTAATTTTAGATTCGTATAATTATGTCACTTTATCCTAGTAAATATATGCCTGTTTTCGGTGGTAGTACTGGTGGTTGGTTACGTTCAGCAGAATATGAAGAGAAATATGTTATTACTTGGAACTCTACTACAGAACAGCTGTTTGAAATGCCAACTGCTGGTACAGCATTAATGCTTTTAGGCCAAAACCTTTTATATCTTGCTCGTAAAGAACAATGCCTTGCTTTAGGTACTCAATTACGAAAATTAAAAATAAAAGATTACAAAATTTATAGAATTTTCCCAGGTGGAGAAATACAATTTCTACATCCAAAAGATGGTGTTTTTCCTGAAACATCAAATGAAGGTCGAACTCCAGTAGGGAAAAGAGATTTCTCTATCGGAAAAAACCCTAACCCAGCTTCTATAAAATGGAAATAAGAAACAGGATCTTATAATATCAGGGTTTTATATAATCATAGCAAAGATATTAGTGTTTTTTTATTCTAAAAGTTTTTCTAAATATTTAATCTATCTTAGCTTAACTTGACGAACTAGTAACTTCTCTTATAGACTTGTAAGTATGAATAGGTAAAAACTTATATTTTAAATAGAGCATATAATTATGCTCTATTTATTAATTTATTATCATAATCGATAGGAGAGATGGCAGAGATGGTCGATTGCGTCTGATTTGAAATCAGATGAACGTTTACGCGTTCCGTGGGTTCGAATCCGACTCTCTCCTTTAATTTAATGTTTCTAATAACTAAATATTTAATTTTACATACAACTTGCTTAAAAATAATATATTAGTATATAATAGTGTTATACATTATTATATTATTTTTATTAAGGATAACAAAAAATGGCAAATAACAAATCGTCGAAAAAACGTATAAAAATTAATAAAAGAAATCGTATCCAAAACAATTCGTATAAATCTCTTATAAAAAGTCATGAAAAAAACCATTTAAGCCTTATTAAAACTTCTAGTGAGCAAGCATCTAGCGTAGGAGAAGAGAAGTCTGATTATACGGCTTTGCTTAGAGCTTCTTTTTCATCAGTTGTAAGTCAGATTGACAAGGCAGTAAAAAAAAAAATTATTCATAAGAATACCGCTATTAGAAAAAAAACAAATTTGTTTAAAAAAACTTTCCCTACATTAAACTAATATTTTAATTTTCATTTGTTTTCAATATCCCGTTTAGATATAAAATATATATATATATATAACTTAGATATATTATGAAAGATATTTTAGAGAATAGAAAGCAAAAATTCCCGATAATTCTCCCAGATTTATCAGAAGTTCAACGGATAAGTTTTTGTTGGTTTTTAACAGAAGGATTACCTGAAGAGTTAACCAATTGCCCTTCAATATTAAATAAAAGAAGTGGCATTGAACTAATAATTTATGGGCAAGAATATAAAATTTATTACCCCAGCTTTGCTATTTTAAATGCTCTAAAGAAAAAAGGGAATTATAACTTAAGAGTTTATGTTCTAATGTCGCTGAAAAAAAACGAAACGGTGAAAAATGGTTCAGTACAATCAGAAGATTTCTCACCGAAAGAAAGAGTATTTTTTGGTGAAATACCTCTTATGACTGAGAAAGGTACTTTTATATTTAATGGCTGCGAGAGGGTAATTGTTAGTCAAATTATTAGAAGCCCTGGTATTTATTATAAACGTATCCAGAAAGAGAAAAAAGTTTTTTATGAAGGAACAATTATTTCAAAGCATGGTTCTTGGTTAACTTTTGAATTAGAATATAATTTAATTTGGGTTAAATTTGATAAGCAATATAAAATCCCTATAAATTGGTTTCTAGTTGGCTTTTCGTTAGAAGAACATGAAATTTATCAAACAGTGCAAAACTATGAGTTTTTAAGAAAAAGTGTTAAATCTTTGAATTCAGTTATTTATGACAAAATGTTTCATAAGGCTACTTTTGGAAGTTATAATAAAAGTATGCTAATGTCAGTTTTTAGAATACGTGAACTTATAACTGAACGCCTTTTAAATAAAAATTTATATGACCTTGGTGAAGTAGGTCGTATCAAACTTAATAAAAAATTAGGGATTAGTTTACCACTAAATATAAGGGTTTTAACTTCTTTAGATATTCTAAAAGCTATTGATAAGCTAATTCATATTAGTTCTTATAATGAAAAACTTGATGATATAGATAATTTAGAAAACAGAAGAGTACGTTCCGTAGGTGAACTTTTACAATTACAAGTACGTGTAGCTCTTAATCGATTAAGAAAAAAAATCACTACCGATGAAAAATTAACACCTGATATGTTCAGGGTTAAAAAAGTAAAAAGGGGTACTACGGACAAAAAGTCTAAGGATATAAAAATTAAAGCCAATAAAGGGAAAGTTAACCAAAATTTTGAGGAAGACATACCACTAGAAGAAACTTTGATGCCAAATGATTTAGTGAATGCAAAGGTTTTAACTTCTGTCATAAGAGAATTTTTTGGCTTAAGTCCTTTATCACAATATTTTGATGAAATAAATGCTCTAGCACAACTTACACATAAACGTCGGATTAGTTCCTTAGGTCCCGGAGGTTTAAATAGTGAACATGTCAGCTTCGCAGCAAGAGATATTCACCCAACACAATATGGACGTTTGTGTCCAATTGAAACACCTGAAGGACAAAAAGCCGGTTTAATTGCGTCGTTGGCAACACATGCGAAAATTAATCATTATGGTTTTATAACAACTCCTTTTTTCCGTGTCTATAAAGGAAAAGTATTAAGAAAATTAGGCCCAATTTATTTAACTGCGGAACAAGAAACTATTTATAAAGTTGCATCTGGGGATGTTTTATTAACAAAAGATGAGTTTTTCCAAACTACTTCAGTTCCTGTACGTTTTTATAATGAATTTATAATTGTTGATTCCGTTAGTGTTGATTTTATAGCGGTCTCTCCTATACAAATTATAGCAATAGGTGCTTCTCTAATACCATTTTTAGAACACGATGATGCTAACCGTGCATTAATGGGTTCGAATATGCAAAGACAAGCTGTTCCTTTATTGTACCCAAAAAAACCTATAATTGGTACAGGTATTGAACACCAAATAGCAGCAGATTCACAAGTAGTTATTATAAACTTATTAAATGGAATTGTAGATTCCGTTTCAGCAGATCGTATTATAATACTTGACAATAAAAATATTGGAAGTTCTAAAGTTTATTTTTTAGACAAATACCGTCGTTCAAACCAAGAAACTATAATTAATCAAAAACCATTAATTTGGACTGGTGAAATTGTAAAACCAGGTCAAATTATTGCCGATGGGCCTGGGACTGATGGAGGAGAACTTGCATTAGGTCAAAATTTAACGGTTGCTTATATGCCTTGGGAAGGTTATAATTACGAAGATGCTATTCTAGTTAGTGAAAGGTTAGTTCAAGAGGACCTTTTTACTTCAATCCATATAGAAAAATATGAACTACAGCTTGTAGATGATAGCGCAAGTGTAGAAGAAATAACAACCGCCATCCCTAACATTGATGTGGATGCTGTATGTAATTTAGATACAAATGGTATAATAAAAAAAGGAACATTTGTTAATGCTGGTGATATTTTAGTTGGTAAGATTACCCCTATAGTAGAAGATGAAGAATTACCAGAGAGTAAATTATTAAGGGCAATATTCAATATCAAATCACCAGAACCAGAAGATACTTCTTTAAGAGTACCAAATGGTATTTCAGGTCGAGTTATTGAAATACAAACAGCTTCACGTGAAAAAGGGGATAATTTAGCTTCTGGTGTATACGAATGGGTTTGTATTTCTATAGCGCAAATTAAAAAAATTCGAATTGGTGATAAAATCTCTGGGCGACATGGAAATAAGGGTGTTATTTCAAAAATAATTCCAATACATGACATGCCATTTTTACCTGATGGTACAGTAGTAGATGTTATTTTAAATCCTTTAGGTGTTCCTTCACGAATGAATGTAGGTCAAATTTTCGAATGTCTACTTGGTTTTGCTGGAGATTACTTAAACCGTAGATTTAAAGTGATTCCATTTGATGAAATGTACAGACCAAATGCTTCAAGAATATTAATAAATAAGACTTTAAAAAAAGCTTCTAAAAAAACAAATAAATCTTGGCTTTTTAATAAGTCTTCTCCTGGTAAAATATTATTAACAGATGGAAGAACTGGTGAAATTTTTGATAATTCTATTCTTGTTGGAAAGCCTTATATTTTAAAGCTTATTCATTTAGTTGATAAAAAAATGCATGCACGTTCAACTGGTTCTTATTCCTTAGTAACTCAACAACCATTAGGAGGTAAATCAAAACATGGTGGGCAAAGGTTTGGGGAAATGGAAGTTTGGGCTTTAGAAGCCTTTGGTGTAGCGTACACATTACAAGAATTACTAACTATAAAATCTGATGATATCAACGGACGACATGAAGTGTTTAACGCCATTATTAAAGGTCACCCAATACCCGAACCAGGTGTTCCTGAATCTTTTAAAGTATTACTAAGAGAATTAAATGCTTTGGGGTTAGATATTACGACTCACCAAATTGGTAAATTAGATAATGGGGAAATGGCATCTTATAAAGTTAACCTATTAACTCTTGTAAAATCAAAATTACTCTAAAGATTGAGTTTATTTCAAAGTTATAAAAATATTTATTTGTATAAAATTATGAAATTATGAAAAACATGAAACAACAATTTGAGTATGTTAAAATTAATTTAGCTTCACCCGAACGTATTAAAGAGTGGGCTGAAAAAATTTTACCTAACGGAGAGATAGTTGGTGAAGTTACTGAACCTGAAACGATTAATTATCGAACTCATAAGCCTGAAAAAGGTGGGTTGTTTTGTGAAAAAATTTTTGGTCCCATCAAAAATTGGGAATGTACTTGTGGTCGTTATAAACACAAAGAACCAGAGACGTTAATTTGTGAAATTTGTGGTGTAGAGTTGACAGAATCTCGAGTACGTCGACACAGAATGGGATATATTAATTTATTATCACCAGTTGTGCATATTTGGTACTTAAAAGGGTCACCTAGCTTTTTATCCACTATTTTAGATTCTTCAATAACTAAACTTGAAGGTGTTGTTTATAATGGTAAGGAGCCTGAGCAAGATCAGGATGTTTCAAAATATGATGATTTTTTTTATGATACAGAAGGTGAGGGCTTTGTTTATGGAAAAAAACGTCAAGGTGCAGAAATTTTATACGATAGGTTAAAACGAATTGATTTAAAGGCAGAAATTGCAAGTAATCGTAACATAATGTTTTGTTCTAATGTCACAAAAGCAGTAGAGGATGCAATTAAAAGGATTCGTATATTTGAAAATTTTTTAACGACTAATACAAGACCAGAATGGATGGTGTTACATTTTCTTCCTGTTCTCCCACCTGGTATTAGACCAATGGTAAAATTAGATAATGGAAGGTTTGCGACTTCAGATCTAAATGAACTTTATCGAAAAATCATTATTAGAAATAAAAGATTAAAACGTTTATTGTCAGTACACGCACCTAGTGTTGTTATTCTAACTGAAAAACGAATGATTCAAGAGGCTGTAGATACATTGATTGATAATGGTAAACGAGGTTCAAAAGTATTAGATGCAAATAAACGTCCATTAAAATCATTAGCTGATATTATTGAAGGTAAACAAGGACGATTCCGTCAAAACTTATTAGGGAAACGGGTAGACTATTCTGGTCGTTCTGTTATTATTGTAGGTCCTCAATTGGAGTTAAACCAATGTGGGTTACCCTATGAAATGGCAATCGAGTTATTTTTGCCATTCATCATTTATAAATTACTTTCACAGGGTTTATCTCATTCAATAAAAAAGGCTAAAAAGATTATTTATAGTAATCAATCTTTTATTTGGTATTTAACAGAAGAAATATTAAGAAAACATCCTATTATTTTAAACCGTGCACCTACTCTTCATCGTTTAGGTGTACAAGCTTTTGATCCCGTATTAGTTAGGGGAAGAGCTATTCAGTTACATCCTCTTGTTTGCCCAGCTTTTAATGCAGATTTTGATGGTGATCAAATGGCAGTACATATCCCACTGTCTTTTGAATCCCAATTGGAAACAAGATTATGTCTTTTAGCTCCTAATAATTTTTTATCTCCCTCTACTGGTGAGCCAAATATTCAACCATCACAAGATATGGTTTTGGGCTTTTATTACTTAACCGCACAAAATAGAATGGGGTTAAAAGGTTCAACTAATTATTTCTCTAATTTTAATGAAGTAATTTCAGCATATAAGCAAAAACAACTACAACTGCATTCTTCTATTTGGGTTAGGTGCCCAAAGGATATTACCTTAGATACTGAATTAAAATTTTTAAAGACTATTGTTCTAACTAATAACCAGACTCTTCATATTTATAATAATTTACAACGTAAAGAGACAAAAGACGGGCAATTATTAGTCCAATATATTCGAACTACACCTGGTCGTATTATTTTTAACCAGTGCATTAATGATATATTAAATAAATAGGAGGTATAATAAAATGTTAAAGCAATCAAAAATATTTTCTAATAACATAATCAATAAAAAAGAGTTAAAAAAAATTATTGAATGGGCATTTAAAAATTATGGTCAGAGAAAAGCTGCCTATTTTGTTGATCAATTAAAAGAAATAGGGTTTGAATACGCTACAAAATCTGGTATTTCTATAAGTATTGAAGATTTAAAAATATCACCTGCTAAAACTGCTCTAATGGAGATTGCATCTAATGATGTTTTTTTAGCTGAATCACAAGCAAATAATGGTGAGATTACAGAAGTAGAACGCTTCCAGAGGATTATCTATATTTGGAATAGTACGAGTGAAGAATTAAAAGATCGATTAATAGAATTTTTTAAAAAGAATGACCCTTTAAATTCCGTATATATTATGGCTTTTTCTGGTGCACGGGGTAACATTGCACAAGTTCGACAATTAGTTGGTATGAGAGGCTTAATGTCAGACCCAAATGGTAAAATTATTGATCGAGCTATTGGAGCAAATTTCCGAGAAGGTCTATCAATCACAGATTATATTATTTCCTCTTATGGTGCTCGGAAAGGGTTAGTTGACACAGCAATTAAAACCGCGGATTCGGGTTATCTTACAAGAAGACTTGTTGAAGTTGCTCAAAGTATTATAATCAGTGAATTAGATTGTAAGACAGAGCGAGGTATTTTTTTAGAAGAAGATGTAGAAAAAGATGAAAAGGGGTTTTTATCACTTAAAGAACTTCTTAACGGTCGTGTTCTAGCTTCTACAATCTTTAAACCAGGAAGTACAGAAATTATTGCTTTAAGAAACCAACAAATAACGTCAACTCTTATTGATGAATTAATTAAATTCAAAATTATTAAAGTATTAATTAGGTCTCCACTAACCTGCGAATGTAGAAGAGCAGTTTGTCAACAGTGTTATGGCTGGAATTTAGCACTAGGTACTTTAGTAGAGTTAGGTGAAACAGTTGGTTTAATTGCAGCACAATCTATTGGTGAACCTGGAACACAATTAACCATGAGAACTTTTCATACAGGAGGGATTTTCACAAGTGAATTAATTCGCCAAGGACGTGCTCAATGTTCTGGTTATATAAATTTTTTACCAGAGTTAAAAGTTAGCCCTTACCGTACTAATTATGGCCAAGATGCTGTAGTAAGTGAAAACCAATCCTGGTTAGCAATAATCAATTATGCAAATGAAATAGTAAAAATACGGGTTGAAGCTCGTACTATAATTCTTGTGAATAATAATAATTACATTAAACGTAATCAAGTATTATTTGAAGCTGCCCCAAAAATAAAAGAAATAAACTTAGCAGAAAAAGAAATTAAATATATTTGTGCAAAAGAACCAGGTGAAATATTTCTGGAAAAAGATGGTTTCCCACAAATGTCAGTCAATGAAAATTTTAGTAAACGAAGTAAAAAAAATTATATTTTTTGGGTTTTGTCTGGTCAAGTTTTTAGCATTGCATTTAATACAAATCTAAGAGTAAGAAAATTAGAAAAAATTTATAAAAACCAAGCTATAGCACAATCAAAAATGGTTACGACTGTTGGTGGTTTTATTCATTTATCTAGAAACAAATCAACCCAAGAAATAAATAGCCTAAGTATCCAAAATTGTTCCTATGGGTTAAATAATTTCAAGATATTTATAGAGAGAAATAATATTGAAGTTACTAAATGTAAAGTCTATTTATCTCATACTCATGAAATAGTATTAAAACCAGAACTACTTAATAATCGTTTATTTTCTTTCGGTTTCTTACACAATAAGAAATATAAAACAAAAACTGGTGGAAAATTTTATATTTCGAATTTTTATAAGCCAAGCTTATTTGGTCAGCAGCTAAGTAATACTCCGACTAATAAATTAAAGTCAGGCTCAACAATTTTTTATATACCAGAAGCTATAGTTCAAACAACCTCAAATAAAAAAGATTTCAAATTTAAAAAGGGGGATTATGTAAAAAAAGATATAGAAATCTTCCCTAACTATCTTACTAATATAGAAGGCTTTATAGATTTTGAAGTAGAAAAACGAATTAAATATATTAGTATTAAGCCCGGACAGAGGTATCTTTTGGATAAAAAACCAAAGTTACCCAAGGAGTTTAATGAACAGGTTTATTATCCTGGAGAGTTAATATTAAATAAGTTTGAAGTTAAAGCTTTAAGTTATGTTGAATTTGAAGACATTGATAATGAGACCTATTTATATATTCGTCCTATAACTCGTTATGAGTTTACGAATGAGCGTTCAGTTAAAATTTTTGAATCAAATTGTTTTGCACCTCTCAATCTATTAGTAGAAAATTTTAATTTACAAGTTGCATCTGGTCAACAAATTAAAATTGATTACCCAATACAATTTGTAGATTCCCCATTAACAATTGATTATTCGCTTCAATCAAATGATACAGAATTAATCTTTGAGTATAAGGGACCACAAAAAAAGAATTCTTATGGCCAAGTTAATCTAATTTACTCACAAACTTTTCTTTTTGATTCTGTGATACCAAAAGAAATAAAGAAAACGGATGTATCTTTAAATTTGCTTGTAGAGGAAAAACAATTTATTGATCCTTATACGGTTATTGGGTCATTTGATACTATATTTCCATTTGACAATTTTGTTTACAGTGTAAAAATAAAACGGAATAATATAAAGTCTAATATCTTATTAACAACAAAATCTGATTACGAAGAGGTTTTTTTAGATAGTTTTACTCATAATTATAAACAAAACCAATTTTTAAAAGTAAACAAACTTTTCAATAATAATGTACTTATTAAAAATTCTGGTTTAATGGAGCAAGTCGAAGGGAATAAAATTGCTTTACATTTAGGTCAACCTTATTTTTTCTCTACAGGAGCTTTAATTCGAAAAATCCCTGGTGATTATATTAAAGGACAAGAAAATTTTGGGCAATTAGTTTACGAACGACTAAAAACTGGTGATATAGTGCAAGGTTTACCAAAAATTGATAATATTTTAGAAGCTCGTAAGCCTAAAACTGAAGCTCTTCTTGCAACCAGACAAGGTTTTATTAAATCAATAAAATACACTTCTAATCTCATTTTAATTAGCACAGTGCCATCTAAAAGTTATGATTACTATATAGCGTCACGTTCTGAAAGATTATTAGTTAAAAATTATGAATCTATATGCGTAGGACAACCATTAACTGAAGGTCCTTTAAATCCTCATACTCTTCTTCATGTATACTTCCGATATTTTTGTTCTTTAGGAACATTATCTATTTATGAGTCAGCTTACCGCAGTTTAAAAAAATTACAAACATTATTATTGACATCTGTTCAAGCCATATATATTTCACAAGGGGTTATTATTTCAGGTAAGCATGTAGAGTTAATTGTTAGAGAAATGACTCACAAAGTTTATATAGAATACCCGGGAAAAACTAATTTTTTACCTGGTGATATTATAGATTTAGACCAAGCTCAATATATTAATCTTTGTATCAAAAATAGTAACAAACTAGGATTCCGTCCTATTTTGTTAGGGATCACAAAATCTTCTTTAAAAACAGACGGTTTTTTAGCTGCAGCGAGTTTCCAAGAAACAACACGAGTTTTAACACGAGCAGCTATCCAAGGGAAAACTGATTGGCTTAGAGGCTTAAAGGAAAATGCTATTACAGGACGATTAATACCAGCAGGAACAGGGTTCTATGCAAATCAAGATATTACTTTTAATAAAGTTTTGCTACCTGAAAAATTAATAACAAAAAAAGATAATTTAAGTTTAAAAAAACAATTAAAAACGAAACAAACGAAATTAAAAAAATTAATAAAATTTAAGTATAATAATTAAATAACTGTTGTTTTTTATTCCATTTATAATTAAAAGGTTAAAAGTCTGCTATACTAGTTATCATATAAATTAACACAAAAATAATTATTATTTAATTTAAGGAAAACGTTTTAACTACAAGTAAAAGAGTTAATTATAAAATATTTAAAAATAAAAAGGATTATTATTTCTATGGCTAAAATTGAATTGGCTCAACTTTTAGATGCAGGTGTACATTTTGGACATAAAGCTCATCGATGGAACCCAAAAATGTTTCCTTATATATATGCAGAACGTAATGGTATACACATTTTAGATTTAATACAAACAACTGAATTTTTAAAACGAGCTTGTGATTTTAGTAAAAAAGCATCGGCAAAAAACCAAACTTTTCTATTTGTTGGTACAAAAAAACAAGCGTCTTCTTTGATTGCTATTGAAGCTCAAAAATGTGGTGCATTTTATGTAAACCACCGTTGGTTAGGTGGGATGCTAACAAACTGGGTAACTATAAAAGGGCGAATTGATCGTTTAAATCAACTAGAAGAACAAGAAAAATTAAACTCCTTTAATAACCTACCTAAAAAAGAAGCATCAAATTTAAAAAAAGAATTAGAAAAGCTAAAAAAATATTTTAATGGTGTGAAGGGAATGAAAAAAATTCCTGATATTTTAGTAATAATTGATCAAAAACGTGAAATTATTGCTATTCAAGAAGCACTTTCTTTAGATATTCCTATTATTTCGATTCTTGATACGAATTGTGACCCAAATTTAGCTACAATACCAATCCCTGGTAATGATGATTCGATTAGATCAATAAAATATATTATTAAAAATATAGCAGATAGTATTTGTTTAGGACAACAAAATTCTCTAAAAATTTAAAAAATAAGGTTAAAAGTTAATCACAACATTAAAAATTAGGATAAAATATTATTATGACTTTAGAAATTAGTTCAGCACTAGTTAAAGAATTGAGACAAAAGACTGGTGCTGGTATGATGAATTGTAAAAAAGCTCTCCAAGAAACAAATGGGGACTTTGAAGAAGCTGTTAAGACTTTACGTCAGAAAGGTTTAGCTGCTGCAGACAAGAAAGTGGATAGAAAAACTATAGAAGGTGTCGTAAATAGTTATATACACGCTGGTGGAAAGATTGGGGTTTTAGTTGAAGTTAATTGTGAAACAGATTTTGTTGCACGCCGTGAAGAATTTCAAGAGTTAGTTCAAAATATTGCAATGCAAATTGCAGCTTCACCCGATGTTCTTTATGTAAATACTAATGAAATACCAAAAGAATTTTTCCTTGCAGAAAAAGAAATTGAATCAGAGAAACAAGATTTAATTAATAAACCTGAGGAAATTAAAGAAAAAATTATTTTGGGGCGGATTGAAAAAACCTTGAAAAATTTAAGTTTACTTGATCAAGCATTTATTAGAGACTCAAATATTACAATTGATGAATTAATAAAGGAAAAAATAACCCTTTTTGGTGAAAATATTAAAATTAAAAGATTTACTCGTTATACATTAGGAAGTTAGGACCATAGATTATTATTTAAAAGCTAAAAAAATTAGAAGACAACTAACTCGGTAAACTTTAATGATCCTAGTAAGTCATTACATGATAGAAAAGTTTTCTATTTAAAATTTTTCTTTTTAAGGTGTTTTAAACTATAATTATTTTAATTTTGGTTCCATAGCATTCATCTGTATGCGTATTTTTGCATAAGGTGTTATAATTTATCTCTTTACTAAAATTAAATATGAATATTCTGGAAAGTACTAATTTTATTCATTTGAACTCATTAATCTTTTTATCAGATATCGAAGTTGGAAAACATCTCTACTGGGAATTAAATGATATTACTTTTCATGGCCAAGTATTAATCGTTAGTTCTTTTGTAATATTATTAACACTTTTGTTTTCGTTTTTAGGAACTTCAAATAAGAATATAGTTCCTAATGGTTGGCAAAACTTTATGGAGTCAGTTGTTGAGTTTATTAAAGATATTGCTCAAAACCAACTTGGTGAAACGGCTTATCGACCATGGTTACCATTTATTGGTACTTTATTCCTATTTATTTTTGGCTGTAACTGGGCAGGTGCCATAATCCCTTGGAAGTTGATAAAGCTTTCGGAAGGTGAATTTGGAGCTCCAACAAATGATATAAATACAACAGTAGCATTAGCTTTATTAACATCATTTATGTATTTTTATGCAGGTTTAAGTACAAAAGGGTTTGGATATTTTAAAAGATATATAGAACCTACACCTCTTTTATTACCAATTAATATTTTAGAGGATTTTACAAAGCCTCTTTCATTAAGTTTTAGACTATTTGGTAATGTTTTAGCAGATGAATTAACTGTTTCTGTTTTAGCTTTATTAGTTCCTCTAATTGTGCCCTTACCGGTTATGCTTCTAGGGGTTTTTGCCAGTTCAGTGCAAGCTTTGATTTTTTCAACTCTAGCTGGTGCATACATTGCTGAAGCTGTTGAGGGACATTAATTATTAAGTATTTTAACTATTTAAAGGAATCTATTAGAAATTTGTTAATTTTTTCTTATCTAACCCATGAATAAATTATATGGATTCAATTGTTTCTGCTGCATCCGTTATAGCTGCTGGTCTTGCTGTTGGTTTAGCTGCAATTGGCCCTGGAATTGGTCAAGGTACTGCCGCTGGTCAAGCTGTTGAAGGTATTGCTCGTCAACCAGAAGCAGAAAATAAAATCCGTGGTACTTTACTTTTAAGTTTCGCCTTCATGGAAGCTTTAACAATTTATGGGCTAGTTGTAGCTTTAGCTTTATTATTTGCAAACCCATTTACTAGTTAATAAACAATAGCCAAGACGTTTTCAATATATAATTCTCAACGTCTTGGCTATTACTATCAATCAGTTATCCTTTCCCCACAAAAATTTTATTTTTAATACTAAAACTAAAAGATGTTTTATAACTATAACTCCATTTTAATAATAGGAACCGAAAAAACTGGAGGACTATTCGATTTTGATGGTACATTACCAGTCATAGCATTACAATTTGTACTTTTTATGTTCATTTTAAATTTTATCTTATATACACCTCTTTTAGATACTATTGATGAGCGAAACCTTTATATTAAAAAAAGTTTAGACGAAGCTACAAGTGTACTAACAAAGTCTAACCAATTAAATGTAAAATACGAAGCAAAAACATCAAAGGCGCGTAAAGCAGCTAAATTAGATTTATTAACTTATCAAAAGCTATATAAAGATATTTTAGAAGAAAAAATGAAGTCTTCTCAACTTTTTATTGATAAATTTTTAATTGAAACAACTGAAAATTTTGAAAATAATAAAGATAGCATATTAACAAGCTTTGATAATGAAATTGATTCTTTAAGTAGTCAAATTATGGCAAAGCTTCTTACTTAAATATACTTTTTTTTTAGAAGAAAAAATAGCACCTATGAAAATTTACAAATATTAATTAATTAATAAAAAAATGAAAAGTTATCTAGAGTACTTTGCATCAAGTGAAAATTTTGGAGTAGCATTAAATACGGATATATTTGAAACAAATATTATAAATATAATCTTGTTACTGGTAATCCTTTTTGTTGTGATAAAAAACTTTTTAACAGAAAACCTTACAGCACGTAAGAAAAAAATTGTAGATGATATACAAAATGCTGAAACTCGTTTAGCAGATTCTAACAAACGTTATACTGAAGCTAAAAAGCAGTGGGCACAAATGGATATCATCATTAAAGAGATAAATCATCAAATGGAAGTAACAAAGCAGAATGTTTTAAAACTTAAATGGGATCAAGGAAAAGAAGATCTTTCTAAAAAATTTACAACAGCAATAGCGGTTTTACGTAATAGAGAGAATAAAATTTTCAATGATGTTATTAAGGAAGTTTCGAAAAAAGCATTAAACCGTGTTATTTTTAAACTTCAAAAACAATTAGGGACAGTGGAACAATCTGCTATTGTAAATCGGAAAATAATGCAATTAGGAGACTAAAAATGGCTAACACAATGTTTGGTTCAAAAATAGCAAATCCGTATTCAGAAGCTTTATTACAATTAGGCTTAAATTTATATTTAAAAGAAGAGAATGCTGATACTCAAGTTTTCTTTCAAATTATTTTTGATATGGAGAATTTGTTAACAATATTAAAATTAACTCCAGTATTAGAAAAATATTTAGCTAATCCTTTGATTCTAGATAAGGATAAAAAAAATGTTTTAGAAAAGTGTTTATCAAAAAAAACAAGTTCTACAACAAAAAATTTTTTAATGCTTCTAGTAGATAAAAAAAGAATAGGTTTTCTTCAAATAATTACCCAAACTTTTTTAAATAAAGCTTATGATTTTGTTTGTCTTAAATTTGTTGAAGTTTATTCTGCCTCTACATTAAGTAAAGATCAGAAAACACAATTAATAGAAAAACTTAAAATATTACTAGGTCCTGAATTTACAACTTCTAAAGTTTACTATTCTAAAATCAATGTAACATTCCGAGTGGATAAAGAAATTTTAGGTGGTTTTATTATTAAAGTTGATTCTAAAATTATTGATTTAAGTTTACGTGGCGAATTAGAAAGCTTGGCGAAACAAATGGAAGTAAGCTTATTAAATTAAAACTTAAATAGGATCGGTTTCCGTAAAGATATTTCTCGAGTTTTTAACTAAAGAAGAAAATTGTTTTATTCTATTTTTTCTGTAATTTAAAGTTCTTATGCAAGGAAGAAAAAAAATTGAGTATCTTATGACAAACCCTAATGAAATAAGTAATATTATTAGAAAACAGATTGAAGATTATAGTACCGATTTAAATATTGATATTATTGGAACTGTATTACAGGTTGGTGATGGGATTGCTCGTGTTTATGGGTTAGACGAAGTAATGGCTGGTGAATTACTAGAATTTGATGAAGGTACAATTGGTATTGCATTAAATCTAGAGAATGATAACGTTGGTGCGGTTCTTATGGGTGATGGCCGAGAAATTTTAGAGGGAAGTACAGTAAAAGCGACAGGTCGAATTGCTCAAATTCCTGTAGGTGATAGTTTATTAGGTCGAGTTTTAGACCCTTTAGCTATACCAATTGATGGTAAAGGTGAGGCAGCTTCAACAGAAACACGTCTTATTGAATCAATGGCTCCTGGTATCATTAGTAGAAAATCTGTTTGTGAGCCATTACAAACTGGTATTACTGCCATCGATGCTATGATTCCAATTGGTAGAGGCCAACGTGAATTAATTATTGGTGATAGACAAACTGGAAAAACTTCTATTGCTTTAGATACGATTATTAACCAAAGAGGGCAAGATGTTGTTTGTGTTTATGTTGCAATTGGTCAAAAAGCCTCTTCTGTTGCACAAGCTGTAACTAATTTACAAGAAAGAGAAGCTTTAAGTTATACTGTAATCGTTGCTGCAAATGCAGATCAACCTGCGACATTACAATATATTGCCCCTTATACAGGTGCAGCAATTGCTGAATACTTTATGTATACTGGTAAGCATACTTTAGTAGTATATGATGATTTATCAAAACAAGCATCAGCCTATCGTCAAATGTCTTTATTATTACGTCGCCCGCCTGGCCGAGAAGCTTACCCAGGGGATGTTTTTTATTTACATTCACGTTTATTAGAGCGTGCAGCAAAATTAAATGATGTACTTGGTGGTGGTAGTATGACTGCATTACCAATTATTGAAACTCAAGCTGGCGATGTTTCTGCATATATCCCTACTAATGTAATTTCAATTACTGATGGCCAAATCTTTTTATCAGGTGACCTATTTAATGCTGGATTACGTCCTGCAATCAATGTTGGTATTTCAGTATCTCGAGTAGGTTCTGCAGCACAGATAAAGGCTATGAAACAAGTAGCAGGTAAACTAAAACTAGAATTAGCACAATTTGATGAGCTTGAAGCATTCTCACAATTCGCCTCAGATTTAGATAAAGCAACACAAGCTCAACTAGCTCGAGGACAACGATTAAGAGAAATTTTAAAACAAGCGCAAAATTCACCAATCCCTGTAGCTGAACAAGTAGCTATTATATACATTGGTACGAATGGATTTTTAGATGATTTAGAAATTAGTGAAATTTCACCGTATATAAAAAGTCTTCGTGAGTATATAACAAACTCTAAACCAGAATACCTGGAAATTGTAAATTCTTCAAAACAATTAACTGGTGAAGCTGAGACTATTTTAAAAAGTGCAATTGATGATGTAAAAAAAACTTTTAAAATTTAATATTACTAGATTTTAAACACTTAAAAAATTTTTAAGTGTTTAAAGTCTAACAACATTAAAGATTAAATAAGTAGTATTCTTTAAAATTTATTTTTTTTTAGAATAAACCTAATGTTATTGCTTTACTTATTGGTAAACAAGCACCGATTCCTAACCATATAGCAACAAATGTTCCTATTAAAAAGACAGTTGAAGCCACAGGTCTTCTAAATGGATTTTGGAATTTATTAACATTTTCAATAAAAGGTACTGTTATTAAACCTAATGGTACAGCAGCCATAGCTAAAACACCTAATAATTTGTTAGGTAATACACGTAACAGATTAAATGTTGGGAAAAAATACCATTCAGGTAAAATTTCTAACGGGGTTGCAAATGGGTTAGCTTTTTCACCTAATGCTGAAGGCTCCATTACTGCTAAACCAATAACTAATACAAAAGTTCCTAAAATACAAATAGGAAACATATAAAAAATATCATTCGGCCAAGCAGGTTCACCATAATAATTGTGGCCCATTCCTTTTGCTAATTTAGCACGTAATTTAGGATCCGTTAAATCCGGTTTTTTTAAGATCGACATAATATCTCCTATTATTATATTTATATATATTAAAAACTAAAATCTTATTTCTTTAAATAAAGCGCATTTAATACTATTTTTCTTTTTATAATGGTCCTGAAATACCTTGTTTTCTTATCATTAAGAAATGTGTAATCATTAGCGCAGCTGCGACTAACGGTAAAACAAATGTATGCGCACTATAGAATCGTGTTAAAGTATTTTGTCCTACACTAACTCCCCCACGTAATAGTTGAACTATTGGAGGTCCAATAATAGGGACAGCCTCAGGTACTCCTGTTACAATTTTACAAGCCCAAAACCCTACTTGGTCCCATGGTAATGAGTAACCCGTCACACCAAAAGATACTGTTGTAACTGCTAGAGTTACTCCTGTAACCCATGTTAATTCACGAGGCTTTTTAAACCCTCCAGTTAAATAAACTCGGAAAACGTGTAAAATTAACATAAGTACCATCATACTTGCAGACCAACGATGAATAGATCGGATTAACCATCCAAAGTTT